TGATATAAGCCCCACCACAACCAATGGATACGAACCAGCTTTCCAACCATGCCAAAAGAGATGTAGTTTACCAAAAAAACCAGATGATGGAGGCATACCTCCTAAGGCTGATAAACGTAAAACCAGTGAAAATGTTAGAACAGGATCCTTCATGTACGCCCCCGCATAATCTCTAATATTATCAGTTCCGGTTCGTAAACCAAATAGAGTTATACAAGCAAAAGTTCCCAAATTCATGAATATATAAAGAAATGTGTAAGTTGTCATACTCGCATAACCGTTCTCCGAATCGGCGGCAAGTAATCCTATCATTATATATCCAATCTGGCTTATAGAAGGATAAGCTAGCATACGTTTTATGCTTCTTTGAGTAACGGAAATTAGATTTCCCGATACCATACTAAATATAGTTAACAATCCTACAAAGATGTACCACTCACTAGGTAAGTGTCTAAAAATCAGACCGAAGAGCCTTGTAAATAAAGCTAAAGCTGCTACTTTAGAGGTAACGGAAAAAAAAGCAACGACAGGTGTAGGAGAGTTAGAGTCAAAAAGAAGGTCTTCGATCTTTTTGCTCATTCAGAACCGTGCATGAGAATCTCATCTCACACGGCTCCCGGTTTAGGGGAGTAAGAATGGATATTGCTCCTATAACCTTCTTCGTGTATGTATTAAATCTATTTTGAAGTCCTAAAGCCTCATTCACTAAACTAGTTGTTAACTTCTCGAAGAATCCTTCATCGTTTGGTTAAATCTACCGTTGGAGGGTTGCGTCAACTTAGTTAACTAATTGTATAGCCTTATCTTTTTTGTTAAGGAACCCTTCCAATTACTTATCAACTATGTGATACGGAAGATACAAATCGTGACTTTCTTCGTTCCTATTGGGTACTAATTGTCTATAGTAGGGTGAATCCCAAGATTCAAGAAACTTATTTAAATAAAGTGGTTATAAGGAACTAAATTTATAATTCTCTTTTTCACTACGTCAGGAGTAATAGGAAAACACTTCTAAATGTCTTATTTCGATATGCTCGTTGAAAACGAACGTACCCTTAATAAACAAAATGAAAAAAACTTTGAAATAATAAGAATAAATCAAAAACACATAAATTAGAACATTCATTCTAACATACCTACGATTTTGCTCCGTTTTAGTTCACAGGATTTGTCAAGAAATCTCTAATGGAATAGGAGCCAACTCTAATTTTAAGAGATTTGGTTTCTATTAATTCTCATAGGCTTATAGGATGTAGATAAGAAAAGAATTTCCGATTGATTAAAAAATTAGGATTAGTAGAGCAGTTAATCAACGGAGCCATACGAATCACACTCCTTCATATACATCGGGAGTCCATTGATGAAAAGGGAAGAGGGACAGTTTGAAAGAGGTTCCAGCTGTAATAAATACAGCAGCTATATAGGTCACAGAACCAAATTGATCCAAGTTAATCCCATTCACTATTTTATCAATTTGAAATTGACCCCCAGAGATCCCATATAATAATGAAAAGCCATAAAGTAGAAAGGATGAACTTGCGCCACTAATCATCAAGAACTTCGTACTTGCCTCATTCGATCTCATATCCCGTTTAGTATACCCAGATAAGAAACAAGAAGATAAAGCTAGGAATTCGAGGGATACATAAATAGTTAGCAAATCATTTGCATAGCTTAGAACCATCCCTCCCAAACACGCAGTTAACTTAAACAGCAGAAATTCGGCTAAAGATAATTTTGAACAAAGTATATAATCCACTGACAATGAAACAGATAACAATGAACAGATTAGAATAAGCATTCTGAATATATTTCCAAAATCAATGCTATTAGAATGTTCATAAAGAGTAAGGATTTGTGATTGATATACTAAAAAAACCAAACTAACTACCATGGATAGCATGGAGATCCTGTAAAGCAATATTGTATTTTTTCCTCTCCAGAATAAATCAATTATAATTATTGCAGTTAAACTTGAAATCACTATAATTTCTGGGAAGATTGACAAATTAGGAATTAATCTTAAAAAAAAGCGAGTAATAGAATTCATGGTGATAGTGAGAGCCAAGATAATATTTTGGGTAAATGACTTGATCTAAGGTTAAAAAAAAAAAGAAATACTCCCATATCTAAATAATAACCCAAACCGCATGGTTTAAGTGCAAAGATTAAACTATTCAATCAAGAAATATCTAATAAAATACTCAATCCATAAAAAGAAATTTAGATTCGTCACAGAGCCGTTCTTAATTTAGAAGATTCTACAAAAACAAACCAAATAGAACGTGACCACCAAACCCTTCTAGTATTATGTGAAGATTTATATTTACATAATACTAGAAATTGATTTGATATCTTTAGATTATATCTATATGACAACATACGTATTGTACTCCTATGTTTAACCGCCAATGTACTATTGCGGGATAGTTGCAATATATATAGCAATTGACGCACTCTAAATTGATTAAAAGAAGCACCATAATAAAAGAAAAATACTTTACAAAGCCTTGCATATCTATTGATAATCTCATTATCTGTCGAAGAAATCCAGGTCAATTTCCCAACTGGAAACCCATTGATGTTGCAAAACTTTTGTTTTGTTAAAATAATAGTTATTACTGAATTTGGAATCTGAGGATAAAATTTTTTACTAGTTAAATAAATAATATAGAGATCTGATTGACTCTTAATCCAAATATCTTTAGATATTATTTCTATAACTAATATGTAACCCGAGAATGAAATACCCCTAGTAGGTACTAATGTTAATAGTTGGTCATCGCATTTGGTTCGAAAATGAAAATGATATCTAAGGAGTATACGGAGGTAACAACTCCATTTTTCTGTGAAATAGCGAGTTCCTTGAAAAACCACAACCAAACTAGTTGTCCATCTTGCATAATGAAAACACAATCTTTGATTAAGATAAGAGTGAACACCCTTGACGTTTACTCTAGATTTGGACGTTAGAAGATATCTCTCCTTCCTAACTATATTCCATGTATCGAACAGCAATAGATCACTGACTTGTAACTTACAGATCTCTATCCAAGGAATCAATAGAACTGAATCAATTACAAAAATGTAAAAATTTCGAATCAAATTGTTAAGACTCTCTCGTCGTTCTTCTTCATGAGAGTAACTAGTCTTTTTATTAAACATTAGGTCTATACAAAATACTATCCTTAATAAATGGAGAAATGAGACATCTTGGATTTGGTGTCGAAACAATCGAATTGGAGTTTCCAAGTGAAAATCGTGTGGGATATCAACTCTTAAACCATGATTAGATCTTGTAAATCGATCTTCCAAAAATAAGAAGATTGAATGAATGGATTTTGAAGTTTCTAACTTACTATTTCTATAACTTATATCTTGAAAAGGAAGAAATAAAAATAAGATAATAATTATCAATCGCACGAGTGGATAAAGATACAAATCCTTATTTGATCTAGTTGTATCGATATTTTCTAAAAGATCCCAGTTATATATGCTACTGAGTAAACGTTTCACTGCAACCGCACTCGATGCAACAGAAATTGATTTGATACCTATATCCTGTAAATGATGATTATAAATTGTCTTATTAATCAGATAAAAATCTTCTTCAAACGGATTAAAAAATGGATATAGAAAACATATTTTGTTAATATTTAACTCTCCGCTTTTCTTTCTTGCAACAGATTTGGGAGTAGATCCGGAAGTCTTTTTCGTTGCAATAACTCCCAAGTATTAATATGTTTAACGTGGGAATTCCCCTAAAAACCAAAATAACTAAGGTATCAACTAATAAGAAGTATTCCCGTTAAGATAATAATTTAGACTCAGATTAGTCGTTTTTAACCATATAATTCCTCTTGAAACTACAACCAATATGCCAAAAATTAGGTAATGAGATTAGCAAGCCGCTATTAATATAGACTAGCTAATCTCGCCTGTATATTGTTCATAAGAAATACATTAAGGAGCTATCGATAAGATCAGTCTGATGTAGTAAATTTATATAAATTATAAAACAGACTCCGTTCGAATCTAAAACTAATCTTAGCCGTTACTAACATTTACTATAATAAACTATGATCTGAGATAAGAAGTTAAGATTAGAAACTAACTCATAACTACCAAAAGAAATGTCAGCAATTATCTCATATAACAAAACTAATCAATTACCATTATTACTTGGTTTATCCCACCACCCTTTTATTACATTCCTAAAAATGTCTCTCACATTGCCTTTGAAAAAATAAGTTTTTATAAAAAAAACCTTTGTAAATACTCTGCTTTTTGACGGAATAATCAATATAACATAGAAATATAGTACCAAAAAAGGAAAGGGATAATACGGAAGCATTTGGAAATATCTGTAACTTAAGTTCGTTCTAATCTCCTCAATAGTTTAATCGTGTAGAATTAAGTCTCTAGTTATCAAATTAACTAAAATCTTCATTTTAAACAATTATAGATTTTGCCTGTTTTAATATGTCTCGGACAGGGTTTGTCCATTGGACACTATTCTTATGCAAAAAAGTTATAGCTAAAAGATCTAGCTGAGTTTCTTCCTTACAAGGGTTATAAAAACTAACTTGCTTAAGAGTTTTAACTTATCGCTTAGCTTGGGCATTAATTGCAACTATTTGCTAAGTTATCTATCGGGATCCCACAAAACCACGCAGGAAAGTTTCAGTTCACGCGGCTTTATATATAACTCAGGTTAAATAGATTACTAATTTGTTATTTTAAGAGTAGAAGTATAAGCCCAATAAGATACGAAGAAAAACACTTCTCACTCGCAGCAGACATCGTGCAAGCTATTTACTTAGGTGAGTCATCTCTTTGTTAACACCACCCGAGTAACTATCTTTATAAAGATATATTAAGCCATAAGCTTCAGACCCATTTACCTATTATGCTTTAGTTCAGAAATCCATATCGTAATCCTCAAGTTTAGGTAGAACCCCAAGGCTTTTTATTTTTTGAAATTAAGTTGGGAATTAATAGCAACAAAGCCTATCTCCTATCAAGTCCTTTAAATCCAATGAAAAGGATTCATGTCATCCGAGGGAAAAAACTTTTCTCTTGGATTTGATAGAATCTTTTTTTCTTAGTTAATACACTAGGTAGCCTTATGAAGTTTGGTTGTTCCATTTCATTAGAGTAACCATAGATTATAGACTGGTTCTATCTAAATGTATCGATAAACTGATAGAATTCTGCAAATTTCAAGTTCCATTGGGTAATAAGTTTTAGAAAATGTTGAGGTGGTAATAAATCTCTTTCCGGAAGGACTGTCGCTTCCCAAATCTCACAATCCCAATTTTGCAAGCGAGTCACCCGTTGTTTCCTACCATAGCGTTTCAAACGTAATTTTACCATAAAGTCTAGAGAACAAGAAAATATTTACTACTTGGATAAGTTACTAACCTACGCCATTTTGTAGTTTTTTGGTTGTGACTCTTTAGGCATAATTATTCATTTCAGTCCGGAAATACAATGAGATGAAATGACCTAACAATTACTTCGACTAATTGGACTTACTAACTCATTAGAATAAGTTAAGGATCTAATCTTTCTTTAGCCGCATACATAACATCAACCGTAATCTCTGATATATCATTCTTTCGTGCGAAAACCTCAGTATTCTTTTTAATCTTTCCCCTGACAAATCCGGGTATTCGTGTTAGTTCCAACTCAGCTTCGGGAGTCCAACAAATATTCCCTATATCTAAAGATAAGGATTTGGTACTTATTTCTTTGGTGTCGTGTCCTCCAAAAACGTCTGATAAGTGATCTTCCATACCTAGATTGAAGGAATTATATATTAGATCTGATATTTGATTGGTTCCCTCATAACCAAGAAAGGGTCTATAGCCTAAAGGGAAATTCTGAATATGAACCGGTGAAGAAATGACGCCACACGGGATATCAATACGCTTACCGATATGACGCTCCATTTGAGTTCCAAATATAGCGGAGGGATCAATACGGGCTATTGTATCCCCAACTCGAGTATGATCTTCCGTAATTAAAACCTCATCGCACAAACCTTGAACTTGCTCATGAAACCGTTCCATATCATGCTTACAATACGTGCCTGAGCAACTTACATGAATTCCCATTTCTCCAGCAAGTATCTTGGTAATAGAGGCGGCGTGAGTTGCATCGCCAAAAACTACTGCTTCTTTTCCAGCCAAATTCTGACAATCAATAGATCTAGCAAACCAAGCTGCCTGCGAAACAAATCTTGTTTGATTCTCAATATATAGAGCATACTTAACTCTTTTTCCAAGTATGATCGGAGTCCATAGATTGACAAGGTTTTCAACCTGCGTAATGAAATCAGCTGTATTTGAAATACCTATTGGAACAGTCGATATATAAGGCATCCCATATTCTTTTTCCAAGAAAGTTGCTGACATTAAACCTATCTCTCGATAAGGAACCACATTAAACCAAGCTCGTGGCAAATATTTAATATTTCTTAAGAATTCCCCTTCTGGGATAATCAAATTGATTGAAACTCCCGATTCTCTAGATAGACGTTTCAACTCGCGGCAGTCATGTTGATTGTGAAAACCTAGAGTTAGGATTCCTATAATATTTGCTGAAGGAATATCTGTAAGCGACCGGTTTAAAATACCTTCCTTCTGGGCTCTTTCTAAGTAATATCTAACTATTTGATCCAAAGTCTTATCAGAAGCTTGAAGCTCATTAACGCGGTAATGATTAACATCTGCAAGAATAACGTCGGACTCTGAATACAAAGAAGCTCTATCCACAAAATTTTGCAAATCCTCTTGTAAGATACTCGAAGTACATGTCGGTGTTAATACAATTAAATCAGGGCATTATTCCTCACCTTTTCGGCTTATATTACTTACAACTTTATCCCGAGATCCGCGAGCTAATACATGTCTATCCACTACACTTGCGGTTACTGGGGTAAAATCTCTTTCCCTTTCTAGCATAGAACGCATTACATTGAAGTGATCATCTCCCAAGGGGGCATGCATTATAGCATGTACATTTCTAAATGAACTGGCTACCCGTAGAGTACCAATGTGAGCAGGTCCTGCGTACATCCAATAAGCTAATTTCATGATAGTTTACCAGTTTGTTACTTTGTATCCTGAGGAAATCTATTGCTATATGTGGCGTAGCATCATAATATGAGCTGGAAAATCGATCAAACGAGCTTTTGTTCCTCTTATCCCTTTTAATGAATTCTGTGGAATTAGGATTTTACGTTCCTTTCTTTTCCCTCTTTCTGGGACGGAAGGATTCGAACCTCCGAATAACGGGACCAAAACCCGCTGCCTTACCGCTTGGCTACGTCCCATAAATGAGTGTTATAGTAAGTATCTCATACTTTCTCTTTTCCACCAACTAAAGGAAAAAAGGACTAATGACTAACCCTAAGAGAAGTGACTAAACTAAAGAATTGCAATTACCAAGACTTGTTGGTACGATATTCTAAAAAACTAAAATGAAACCAACAGATTCATTTTAGTTTTTTAGAATGAAAAAAAAATATCTAAAGACTTAGTTATACATCTTAATCATACATCTTAATCATACATAAGGGATTATATCGGCTGATATATGAACAGAATTATCTTTAAAAAGATAACAGATTGCTAAATGATAAAAGAGATGTAACTACATTGAAAAATAATTAATTGTTACGCCACTGGAGAATAAATATGACAAATTTCTATAGTATATACCTAGAGAACTTTTTGCATCTCGACGGCACCTCTTTTGCTAAATTACCCGAAGCTTATGCTATTTTCGATCCAATTGTAGACGTCATGCCAGTAATACCGGTGTTCTTTTTACTATTAGCCTTTGTTTGGCAAGCCGCGGTTAGCTTTCGCTAGTATTTCCAAAATTTCTTTGGATCCACATGTCATGTTTTCGATTCGTATTCCCTAATTGCTTTAGCTGCTTTGATACGATCAACGGAGAAAAGAAAGGGATATTTATCAATAGATAGTGGCTCATTTCTTACATCTTACAAACAAAGGTGTCAATCTGGGGTCAACAGTAGTTTATACAAATCTTGTTTTTATTGACTTCTTTGGTTTGGTGTTGTGACTGGCTCAACTTGACGGGTATTCATGAGTTATAGAAAGCATCATTCTAACTCAAATAATTCCTTCGAAAGACTATCTAACGAAGTAGAAAATACCATTTTAATTGGAAACAAATTTGCTTTCTTTACTTTAGAGAAGTGATGTCTTACTACTAATTAATCCTGCACATATCCAATTACGAAAGGGGGATGGAAAGAGAAATTGGAAAGCTAGAAATAAGTGGGACTTTAAATAATCTAGATCTCGATATAGTAAGAATTTCTACCTTAATTTACCTCTTCACTTTCGGTTATAGACAAGGAGTTATCTCATGCTTACCCTTAAACTATTTGTTTATGCAGTAGTCATTTTTTTTGTTTCTCTTTTTGTTTTTGGATTCTTATCAAATGATCCCGGACGAAACCCAGGCCGGAAAGATTGAATCAAGATTGATATTTTTGTCAATTTCTCTCTTTAGGTTAAGTTTGGTTATCAAATTGCCTCAACCAATTGATAATTAATCGAGTAGTTAAGGAGAGAGAGGGATTCGAACCCTCGGTACATAGAACTTGTACAACGGATTAGCAATCCGACGCTTTAAACCTCTCGGCCATCTCTCCTAAAGACTTCTCAACTAGAGACTTAAAGTTTATTTCCGATTTTATCACTAATCTGAAATGGAAGTCTATGGGACTTTTTTATTTCAAAAATAGATAAAGACAGACTGGATGGCACAATGTAATAAAGTGGTGTCCTCTCTTGAAAAAAGGAATAATTATTGCAATAAAGCCGTTAAGCTTATTTTTTCTTTTTCGTAATTGTAATTGTTTAATTACTTTCCAATGCGATTTCTAAGAGGTAATAGAACAGAGAATCATGTCAAAATCCAATTAGACATAACTCTGGCAAAGAAACCAAAAATTAATCCCTCAATAGCAATCGGCTTTTAATCGGGCAAGTAAGTCAATTTCCATTTTCAGAATCAAACCAAATTAACAAGTAATATAAGATCTGTTTGAAAGAATTAATCTAATTGAGAGTTAAAATACCATTTTCACTGGATTCATTCTTAGGCTTTTGCTTGCCTTTGGAGAATAATCTCAAAAGAAAGTCTTTCAATCGATTTTATGATTAAATAATTTCAGAATCAATAGCTTACTATATAATATATCTATCTATTTATCTATCTCTATCTATATTATATAGATAGAGATCTACGTGAGAAGTAATTTTAAGGAGAGGTAATGAATTCCGAAGTGATTACACAACTTGCTGTCCTGACGCTAGTAATTGCATCGGGACCATTAGTAATTGCATTACTAGCTATCCGTAAAGGTAATCTATGAGATGGGATTAGTCCACTCCACTATTTTGGGCTTCAACCTATTAATCTAGCCTACTAGTTTTAATCCTATCCAAATAGGAAGTACTAAAATAAAAAAAAAAGAAAGGGGGAAATTCCCCCTAAACCAATCCAATTTTGTAGATTCGCACCCCATTATGGGAAACCATACAACAATAAGAATTTTGATATTCCTATATAATTCAATTAAATAGTAACGAGCGGGTATAGTTTAGTGGTAAAAGTGTGATTCGTTTTAAAAAAATTCTGATAGTTGGGGGATCTTTTAAACCCAATTTAGATGGGATTAATTAAAAAAAACTTTATACTTGCATAAGTAAATATTATCTACTACTTTTCCTATAGTGTTAGGGTAAGAGTTATCAATCCCAGCACTGATCTGATCTATTTAAAAAGATAAATAAATCGGTAGCAAAACAGGATACAAGATACTAAAACACAAAGGAATAAAATCTATGGCTAGACGTCTAAGATATCTGCCTCATCGTCACTAAACCCCAGGAGAAACCCTGAGAAAGAAAGTTTATAGAGATAAATCCCAGTTTGTTGGGACTTTTTAAGAACTAATTAATTGAGGAGTATCCACTTATTGAAAGACTCGGTGAGAAATATTTCCCTAAAGATTTTCTTGTGGAAAAGAAATAAAGAACGAATCAAAGGAAAGCATTGCTTACATTAATTTTCTTTCCGAAGGATCATCTGAAAAGTTTGACAATTATAGATAATATAGACAGGCTAGCCCCTCCTATTTTTCCCCTCAAGAAGAGGCGATGCTTCCAAAACTACCATAGATGCTATCAATCTATCAAAAGATTCTGATGCTAAACAACAAACCATTTATTCCTAACCACCCAATGGAAGAATTAACTGGAGAAAATATCCCCTAAAAAGGGAAACCTGTGAATCCTTCTTTTCCAGGCAAGTGAGATAATTCAAATCTTTCCCTTTCTAGCAATATAAGGATATTAATAATAAGCAATCTTTTTATCCTATCCCCCCATTTTTTCTCTCAAAACGTCTAATATCTATCTATATAGATAGATAAGACAAACAACCAATGTTCAACAGAGTCTCTATTTACATAGATAGAGGAGCCGAATGGGCCTAAACGCCCAAGTTCGGTTCTGAATTAGCGACGATATAATCACAGGATCTGTGAGCGCCGACTATAACCTTTAGCCTTCCAAGCTACTGATGCGGGTTCGATTCCCGCTACCCGCTTTTTATAATGACTCCTAGATAGAATAGAACTTTGGCTCAGTAGAGCCAAGAGAACCTATCGTTTGAATTACCAATTAAGCCGTAAACAAGTTCGTCTGTTTACGGCTTAACAGTCCTTAATACCCTGTAAAGAAGCAAAACTTAAATAGGGAAACAAAAGAACAGTAAGAAAAAAGAAAGATATACGTCCATCGTCTAATGGATAGGACATAGGTCTTCTAAACCTTCGGTATAGGTTCAAATCCTATTGGGCGTAATCTATAGCAAACACCCTTATTTGAGAGGAGGGTTGGTAGTCTCTTAAGATTATTCTATACTTTACGTTTTATATATAATTTTTTAAAATCATCTATCTTGAAGTAAAAAAAGCTCTGTTGCTTCCTTAATTGCTTCTTTCAATATTACCTCCGCTTGTTCAGTAGATACTTTTGTAGAACGAATAATTTCACCAAAATTAGGTTTGCTAGTGACTACATATTCACGCAGTTGAACTAAAAAACGTTTTACCTGTTCAACATTTGAAACATCTAAATGTCCGTTAACCCCGGTATAAATGGTCGCAACTTGTTCCTCTACTGATAGTGGGGTTGACTGAGATTGTTTGAGAAGCTCGCGCAATCGCTGTCCCCTAGCCAATTGATTCTGAGTAGTTTTGTCAAGATCAGAAGCAAATTGGGCAAAAGCCTCCAATTCGGCAGATTGTGCTAATTCCAATTTCAATTTACCAGCCACTTGTTTCATGGCTTTGATCTGGGCTGCAGAGCCCACCCTAGATACAGAGATACCCACATTAATTGCCGGTCGAATCCCAGCATTAAAAAGATCTGCTGATAAAAATGTTTATCCATCGGTGATAGAAATAACATTGGTAGGAATATAAGCGGAAACATCTCCAGCCTGTGTCTCAACAATAGGTAAAGCTGTCATACTACCTTCTCCTAATTGAGAACTCAACTTGGCAGCCCTTTCTAAGAGACGGGAATGTAAATGGAAAACATCTCCCGGATATGCTTCTCGCCCAGGAGGCCTTCTCAATAACAAAGACATTTGCCGGTAAGCCTGCGCTTGCTTAGACAGATCATCATAAACAATCAAGGTATGTTGCTGGCGATACATGAAGTACTCGGCTAGAGCCGCCCCTGTATAAGGGGCAAGATATTGCAGAGTGGCTGGCGAATTTGCAGTTTCCGAAACTACAATTGTATATTCTAGTGCGCCACGTTCCCGAAAAGTATCAACGACTTGAGCTACAGACGAAGCCTTTTGACCAATAGCTACGTACACACATATAACCTTCTGACCCTTTTGATTTGGAATCGTGTCTGTGGCTACTGCTGTTTTGCCAGTCTGCCTATCCCCGATAATTAATTCCCGCTGACCACGACCAATAGGGATCATCGAATCGATAGCAATCAAGCCTGTTTGTAAAGGTTCGTACACGGAACGTCTTGAAATAATCCCTGGAGCAGGAGATTCTATCGATCTAAACTCAGAAGCTGGGATTTGTCCTTTCCCATCAATAGGTTGGGCTAATGCATTTACGACACGGCCTAGAAATGATTCACTAACTGGTATCTGGGCGATTTTTCCCGTTGCTCGTACGGAACCCCCTTCTTGTATCGTTCGACCATCCCCCGTCGATACAGCCCCAACATTATCAGATTCCAAATTCGAAGCAATCCCAACTGTACCGTCTTCAGATTCCACCAATTCACCAGCCATTACTTCGTCAAGTCCGTGGATACGAGCTATCCCGTCGCCTACTTGAAGTACGGTGCCAACGTTGACAACCCGCATTCTCGGAACATATCCTTCGATTTGCTTACGAATGATGCTCCCAATCTCATCAGGTTGGATGTTTATTACCATTTTTTGTTATTTGTAAAAAAGATTAAGAAAATAAGAATGAAACCTTCGTCATGATAAAATAGGTACTCGATGTGGCAACTAGGGCGATTCAATAGTCATGGCTCGGAGTAAACCAATATGATAATCAACCATTCGAAGCTGCAACTCATTAGTTAGACGATTGTTCAAATTCTCAAAAGCCCTTTCGGATGCTAATCGAGAAACTTGCTGTTGAACTTGCTTGATTGCTCGTTGTTTTTCAAAACGAATAGCATAATTCTTACTATCTTCAAGTCCACTTAAATCATTATCGGCTGCATCGACGAGCTCTCGCCGTTCCCTATCCATCTGTATGAGTCCGGTAATGCGGATCTCGTCTGCCTTCATTTCCGCCTGTTGTAAACGAATACGAGCCCGCTGAAGTTTTTCGGTAGCTTCCTTATGCCGCTCTTCCGCATCTCGAATTGTGTTCGAAATTGTCCTTTCACGATTTTCTAGTAAATTGATCAATGAAAGTAGATAACAAATCTTCAATTCTTAAAAAATTGTTATCTCTTCCCAAACCGAACATGGATCTTTCAATCCACCCGGCTTTCTTGTCCGTTTCTCGTAATCAATGGAGTTAGGAAATCCAAAATAAAACATTATACACGGACTTGCCTCCCACTTCCGCCTCAACGGGCGGGATTCACCCTTGTCTAAAATGACTACAGGAAAATGAATATTTGGTAGCTCTATAAAAGTAAATATCTTGTAAGTCGTTTCCTCTAAGTAGTTTTTGTCTAGGGTAGGTTGTCCTTTCATGAAATTTAACTAAACTGCAAGAAATAAATTCTGAGACCCATAAGGATAAACCTTAGGATTTAGACATCCCCGATACGAGCATCAGGTAACGAATATCTTCTTTAGCAACTTGAGCTATGCAACCGGGAAAAGGAAACCCCATATTTTAATTACCCAGACTTGAAGCTATTTGGCTTTAACCATGTTGACAAAGTCCCAAAAATTGGTTGGTGAGATTAGGATAGGGGTTTCACCAATAGTGCGGAATGCTTTGGTTCTTGCATGACATTCAGTCGCAAGTAATTCGCAGGGTTTTGCACCTTTCTCTATTTAGTTACTTAGTTAAAGGTACCACTGAATAAATCAGTTATCTCACTTAGATATACGACTCGCACACACTCCCTTTCCGTAATAAAATAATATCCCTAGTACCAGGATTAAGTTAATCAGATTGGTCTCGAGTATATTAGTATTTAGACCAATGCTTCCAGCGAGGGCCCAACAACTCGAGGGAGCAGCGATCTCACCTATACTTCTCGTGTTCCTTTCCCTCCTCAAAAGTATTACTTTGGGCAACTTCTGATCCGGCCTAGCTTTAGGTAATGAGTAAAGATTGGCATATTCTCAGTGGGAGAATAGCTAGGAAAGCCAGTAGATATTTTCAATTAATCCCTTAGATCTCTCCTCCGATCTTCTCTCCCGTTAGTTTGAAGAAAAACATATTAGACAAGCGGATTTGCAAATGACGGAGCCAGAGCTACAACTGATCCATAAATTGTCAAAGCTTCCATGAAAGCTGAACTTAGCAATAAAGTACCTCGTATCTTACCCTCCGCTTCTGGCTGTCTCGCTATACCTTCAACAGCTTGACCCGCAGCAGTGCCTTGACCAACCCCAGGTCCAATTGAGGCAAGGCCTACGGCTAACCCGGCAGCAAGAACGGAAGCGGCAGAAATCAATGGGTTCGTATTAGTCTCCTCCTATTTCAGTTATGAGAGTTAATCCTTTTTCTTTTAAATAACAAAAAGATCCGATTCTACAAAAATTTTATACCAAGCAAGAATTGGGAAATTAGTTACACGTTAAGTTGATCTACTTATAATTCGAGGGTTTAGTACTTCTGTACAGTATCGATCTTTCTAATAGCCAACTGGGAATAAGAGGGAAACACAGAAACATCTAAATTAGTTCTAACCAAACATCAATTGATAGTAATGCAAATAGACCAATTAGATAATACTTGGATTAGCATTAGATTAGAGAATCTTAATTAGTCTTAAGAAAAGAGTCACTTCTCAAACCACGTCTTTCCAACTCCAACTTCAGCGGTTTTTAGAATTAGGGACTTTACCGGATATACACAAGACAGCTACAGGTAGCTAGCATTGATCACTTAACTGATAGACCTGAAAACAAGATAGATCTCTGTTTACCGATTATTATCTTATTTACCAAAATAAAAAAGATGGATTAACCTGCTTAAAGTTTAAGATGCGAAGGGATACAATGAAATGATAATGAAGTGGTTAGTTCCAATGCTAGACCCAAATCTAAAGAAATTCCTTTGTGTATCCCTGTGCCAGAAGATAAAAATGGAACAGAGTTAGGAACTTGATTTTGATCTTGTAGTATTATAATACCACATCGTTCGCCTATTTCCGCTACAAGGACTTGTACAATTGTACTTAGAATAAAACTTTTTCAAAAACCTGATAGTTCTATTTCCTATGATTAATGATGACCTTCCATGGATTCCCCAATATAAGCTGCAGCCAAAGTGGCAAATATTAAGGCTTGTATAGCACTTGTAAATGATCCCAAAAGCATCATAGGTACAGGTACAATTAAGGGTACTAGAGATACCGGAACAGCTACTACCAACTCGTCAGCCAAAATATTTCCAAATAATCGGAAACTAAGTGATAGTGGTTTAGTGAGATCTTCCAAAATATTAATAGGTAAGAGTATCGGAGTGGGCTGTATGTATTTCCCGGAATACCTAAACCCTCTCTTATGAAAACCTGCATAAAAATGTGCGACTGATGTAAGCAAGGCTAATGCAACGGTAGTATTGATATCGTTCGTAGGGGCAGCGAGCTCTCCATGAGGTAACTGGATGAGTCGCCAAGGAAGCAAAGCACCTGACCAATTAGAAACAAAAATAGATGGAAACATTGTCCCAATAAATGGGACCCAAGAACGATATTCTTCTTCTCCCATCTGGGTCCTGGTTGAATCTCGAATAGATTCAAGAACATACTCGATGAAATTTTGCATACCTTTTGGTATCGATTGCAGATTGCCGGTAGTCGCTGCAGGTAAAGCCACCAATATGACAATTACGACCAAAGAAGTTATAAGAACCTGTGCATGAACTTGAAAATTCCCTATTTGCCAATAGAAATGTTACCCTACTTCTACACTCGATACTTGATATAGATTGTCGATCTTATTGATTTGCAATTGTTCAATTTGCATGATACCCCCTCTCCTCTCTCTTAAGAGATATTATTTGAATTAGTAAGCCATACATCAGCATAAGAAAGGGAACGAACCGGCAAGTTTTTCCAAGCTCTCGAATTTACCGACCTGCGTCACAGAATGGTTTCTTTAGCCCGTAACAAAAAAATGCAGTCAGTCGGGTGATACTGATGTGTAAATTAGCAAGCATCAAGCTACTTCCAGCACATTAGCGTTTGATCGACCCCCACAAATAGCTAAGACTGGTTTATCCAATATCCATCGGACCGAAGATCTAGCATCATCATTACCAGGAATTGGAACATCCACAAGATCCGGGTCGCAATCTGTATCCACAATACAAATTGTGGAAATACCCGAAATACTACATTCTTTGAGAGCAATCGATTGTTCGTGTTGATCGGCAGTTGTCGCAATATCGGGTAACTCTGACATATATTGAATCCCATCTAAACTTTTCCTTAATCTAACCAATTATTTCCTCAAAATCGCGGCCTCACGTTTTGGAAGTCTATCAAATCCCCCTCTATCTGCTTCATTTTGTAAGTATTGAAACCGTCGTAGACGTGTCTCAGTAGTAACCCAGTTTGTTAATGTACCAGCTAACCATTTTTCGTTTACGTAATGGGATTGAGATCTGAAGGCAGCTGATGCTATCAAATCAGTCACTTGATGCTTCGTACCCACAATAAGAAACTCTTTCCCTTGCATTGCTGCATCGAAGACCAAATCACAAGCTTCTGATGAAAGACGAGCAGTGTGAGTTAAATCAAAGATATGAACACCCCTACGTTCCGTAAATATGTAGGAAGACATCTTAGGATTCCATCTCTGAGTTTGATGTCCAAAGTGAATCCCTGCCGCCATCATTTCTTCCAAATCAATAGCCCGATTTTTCTGTTGCATCTTAACCCCTTTTATGAGAATAAATGTGAAATCGACTCATTTTAACTAAATTTAATAAATCGTTACAATCCACTCATTTGTTTTTCACCTGAGGATCCGTAACGGAATTATCTAGCATTAAATAATTTATGGCTAAACCTTGATACGGGAAAATTAACTCAAATGTTTACAAATAATTAAACGAGGAGTAAAATCCCGACTCTTATGGTGACTACTTAGACTACTCCCGTTTCCTCTTTTCCGTTTGTTACTGACCTTAGTTAGTAAATGAGACTCTTTGTTTTTATTAACTCTTAATTGACAAACAACTTCTAGACTACCCGTTCCAACCGGAATTGTGTTGCCAAGAATAACATTCTCTTTTAATCCTTTCAACCAATCAATTCGTCCTCGAAGAGCGGCCTTAGCCAATACCCGAGTAGTTTCCTGAAAACTAGCCTCCGCTAGAAAACTAGTAGTACTGAGAGAAGCCTTTGTCATCCCTAATAGAGTAGGTTCATAACAAATTGATTTCTTTACTACGCGATTCATGCGTTCCGCTTGTGATAACTCGACAAGCTCTCCGGGGAGGAATACATCAATGACCCCATCTTCAGATGCTATTACCTTTGATGTCAATTGACAAACAATAATTTCTAGATGCTTATCACATATCTCAACCCCTTGGGATTCATAAACTTTTTGGATTTGATCGATTAGAACTAATTGACAATGTTCCATACTTCTTCCAGCACTTAGCAATTGACTCCAGGGATTCCCGATTAATTTGGTACTACTTTGACACCATCTATCAAATAGATCTCCGATACCCGCCGATATTGAAGCGGTGGAACGGGACTCTAGAAGCTGTTCAACCTTTGGAAGACCTTGCGTAATGTCTCCGGATTTTAACCGGTCATATGGCAATGTTATCAAAGTATCTCCCTCTTCCATTATGTCCCCGGAAATCTTGTGAGGATTTGCACCCCGGGTTGCCAGAATCATTTTAGCTGTTCTAATTAAGACATGATTCTGCTCAATGGCTATTACCTGACCCGACTGTAGACATGAACGACCTTTGTGTAGACATCGATTTTCACCACTCAGTAGTCCGAGACTGATTAACATTGGTTTTTGACTAATAAATTCTACCGGTATAGATGAAGAAATAGAAACATGTCTATTATTAAAAGAGTTTGCCAGGCCTCTCAATAATAATTTATTCTCATCAATCAAATGAGATTTTTCAAATCCCAATTTTCTTGTTGAGTGATGGAACAAATAGCCCTTTCTAAGTACATATTTGTCACCAAATGCAAAGTAACAAAAAAGCGATGAAGAAAAGATAGGACACAAAGTACCGATTAGACCTAACCGATCAGCTTTTTCTTCGCTAAAATTGAAATTTGCTCTCCTTTTTTTAAATAACCTGTTTTGGACATCTGAATTTACATAATCTTTCCATATCGATTTATATGCGGAATTTCGTGAGATATTTATTTCACTCTCTTTTGAAAAACCATCCCTCCTGGCATCCGATTTGTGGAAATAATCCACAACTTCTCCTTCGCAACTATTACTACTTGAATAAACAAGCAAATTAGGGCGAGATAAATCGGACGCTGACAAAATCAAAATGGATGGTGTCGGTTCCAACAAGGTCAAGTGGATGATATTCTGGTAGTTGACGGCTGATTCATTATAATTGTTAGGCAAATCAACTTGATCAAGAGGATATTTTTTTAGAGGGATTAATCCTTGGAAGACCTGATTAATTCTTCTTTGTTTGGGGGGAGACACTAGTGGATTTACCTGAAGAAAAGTTGTGAGTAAATTACCTATTCTCACACTAATAAGGGAAAGATAATTGTTCTTTCCAGGAAAGTTCTCGTGCTGATATTTTTGGCACTCCATAAGTAGACGAATTCGAACTAATTCAATCGCCCTGTGGCTTATTATTTTGATCCTTTGACTGGTTTTGCATTTTTTTAAGCAAATAAATAAAAAGATCTCAGCTTTTGCTCGTCTTTGCGTTTTCGGTTTATAGGGTAGTTGTGCCAGGGAATCGCTCGATACGTCATACAAAGCGACTGATATAGTCGGGATCGGCTTTTCCCTCTCTTGAGAAAATGAAAATGGTTGAGAGAGAACCCAATCTTTGATCTCAATCCCGGAGGAAATGAGAATCTTATCGCCCCAAAGTATAAGGTTATTAGCCTGCCTATTTGGATTGTAAATATATCCAGATGGGATCCTAATAGAAACTTGTGACCTATTTTCCATATCACTGAATCCATCTGTTTCGCTAGCAACATTACTAAGTTTTCGTGCACTTTTTTCAAGAGTAGCCCTATTTATCAAAATAAACAACGGGGAGTCATGCGGGAGATAAACCTTTTTGGAAATCAAGAAGAAATCCCTTATTCTAACTAATCTGTAGTAGGAACAAGACTTTCTCTTTTGTGTCCTATCGTCTAAAGATAGTTTTTCCAGATTGACATTTTTAATTCTTATAGTGCCAGCTCCCACGACTGCAGTTTGATACTTAAAGCTTTTATAAGTGGTTAAATTGCGAGTCTCATCCAAAACCTGGTTGAGTTGGGTCTCAATACTCATGAAATGGAGCCTGCCAAAATGTTTTTGGCGTTGTTCGAGCAGCAAAAAAACCAGCTTCTCCATCTCGGATCTCTCGACTCTAATGTTTGAAAGAATATAATTAAATCTTGGGCATTTTGACCAATTTGAAAAGTATTTCAACTCGATTCCAAAGTCTTGAATCCCTTTCTTTAGATCTACGCAATTGCTAGTGCCTACTCTTGCTTCAATAAGATCTTCCGATTGATTGGATTTCCTTTCAAGAGGAAAAGGACCGCTGCTTAATCTATCTTGATCTTTATGCAAAAAAGCGTTCCCTACCAAATTAGGAGTCGAACCCGCAAGAATCCATATATGACTTGCTTCTTGCACGAGCCAATTACTATTACAACTGGAATCACGGACATGCCGAAGGAATTTGCTCCAATGAATTTCTCCTCCCGAATTTGGATAAATAGGTTTCCGAATACATTCTTTAGGAGGAAACTCTTTAGCTCGTACTTCTGCAATGACTTGTTGCGATTCGACATACTGACCAGTTCGAATCATAAGCAAGCTTCGTGCTGGAATAACGTAATCATGTGTACCTTTAGAGTTACCAATAAAAAAAGGTAGATCATCTCGGCACAGCCAAGCAGGATGCCCGTGTCGTGTACGGGTTGGATAGAGTAATTTCTCATCAAAATTGATAAGTCCATTGAATGGGATTCGTACGTATTCCGCAATATCGCCTGTGAAGACCCCACCGGTGTGGAAAGTTCTCAACGTCAATTGGGTTCCCGGTTCTCCAATGGATTGACCCGCAATAATGCCAACAGCTTCACCTATTTCCACCAAATCGTAATGGGCAAGACTCCAACCGTAACACAACTGACAAATCCAGTAAATACTTTTACATGTCAATGGAGATCTTATATATATTGGCTGCGACGATCCGATTAAATGACTAGCCAGTCCGTAACTAATATCTTGATTACGGGTAGCAACACATCTGGTATCCCAATAAATATGATCTGCCAACACACGTCCAACTAATACTCGAAACGGGATCGTCCCCATCGATACCGATCTTTTTTCAGCAGATTTCGAAGTCAGAAAAGCCATACCTTTAGCGGTTTCACAATCCTTCTTACGTACAGCGATGTGTTGAACGACTTCGACCAGTCGACGTGTTAAGTATCCAGCGTCTGAGGTTCGCACGGCGGTATCCACAACCCCCTTGCGGGCACCGTAGCGAGAAATAATATACTCTGTCAGGGATAATCCTTCACGGAGATTTCTCCGGATAGGTAGGTCAATCACTTGACCTCGTGGATCCGACATTAATCCCCTCATGCCAAGCAATTGGTGAACCTGGGAGACAGTCCCTCGGGCACCTGAAAAAGACATCATATGAACTGGATTTGCAGGATCAATCATCTTGAAACTTGGATTCATTTCCCGTTTTGAAGATTCACTTGTAGCATACCAGGCTTCAATCGATTGACGTAACTTTTCTATTGCATGGAGACTACCACAACGGTGATGTCCTTTCGAGATGTAACCTTATTTCTCCGCGTCTTGTACAAGCCAATTCCTGGTTGGTACTGCTGAAAGGTCATCAATACCCGATGATATAGATGCTTTTGTAGCTTGCTGAAAACCCAAAGTTTTCACTTGATCCAAAATATTTGTTGTAGACGCGATTCCAAAACAAACCACTAACTTGCCGATAAGTCGCTTCATTGTAATCCTATCTAGCGTCTTATTCCAAAAAGGTAACTCATAGTGATCTATCATTGTCTAAACCTCAACTTAATTTCTACAGGTTTTCTTTTAGCAATATTTGGTAACTTTTCTACTAATGTAGAAAAATAATGGAACGTATTCATCGATTCAGTCATTGACTCTGAAAAAGAATAAGCTGTGTCATTTCCCATTACTACTATGTAGCCAGTAGTAATGTATTTGATATAAATGAGCTACTTTATGGGGAAAGATTTTCTGATATACCATGCATGGATTCCTCTAATTGCTGATTAAATAAAACCCGACCGGCCGTTGTAAGCATATACATACTTGATATAGATCCATCTTTCCATCTTCTAATTTGATAATTCTCATAGAAATGGCAAGAACTTCCTAAAGATTCATATTGAGATTCAAAAGGTAATTCACGGTTTTTTGAACTAATAATTTGTAGATCGATCTCCCAGTGAAGCCATAAGAAACTAGGGAAAGCTCCCTGTATCGATTCTTTAGCCCGGAGTAAGTCGCAATAACTCCCAAAATAAGGTATGTTGCTAGAAGATACATTAGCCCTACCAGTGAAATTAGGATATCTATTCCGATAAATCCCCTGCTTATTCTCCATCGTTAGTACATAAAGACCGAGAAGCATGTCCTGACTTGGTACAGATATGGGATCGCCCGTAGAAGGCGATAATAGATTGATATGCGAAAACATTAATAACCGAGCTTCAATCTGAGCTTCGACAGATAAAGGTACATGAACGGCCATCTGATCTCCGTCAAAATCCGCGTTAGACCCCCCACAAACCAATGGATGCAGACGAATGGCACGCCCCTCTATCAAGATGGGTTGAAAAGCTTGTATGCCCAACCTGTGCAACGTAGGTGCCCGATTCAATAGTACAGGATGGCCTCGCATAACTTCTCGGAGAACTCCAAATATTAAGGGACCTCCTTGTTGTATCAGGGATTTAGCAGCTCTTAAATTGCAAGCTAGGTGTTACCCAATCGGGTTACGAATTACAAAAGCTTGGAAGAGCTCGATTGCCATTTCTCGAGGTAATCCACATTGATGTAAGGAAAGAGACGGACCTACAACAATTACGGAACGACCTGAGTAATCGACCCGCTTTCCAAGTAAATTTTCGCGGAATCGGCCCTCTTTTCCTTCGATAATCTCTGAGAATGACTTATAGGGCCTATTATGGATATCTTTCGTTGGTTGCCCACGTATACCACTACCAATAAGAGCATCTACAGCTTCTTGAACAAGTCTTTTTTGACAAACAATTAATCCTTCTGGTGTAAATTCGCTACCCGAGGGGAATTCGCTGAGCGTATTATTTCGGTAAATAATCTTTCTATAAAGTTCGTTAAGATCAGAAGTAATAAATTCGCCTTCATATAACTCCACTATGGGTCTTAATTCGGGAGGAAGAACTGGTATAAGGTTCAACACCATCCATTCAGGTTTCATATTCGTCCGTAAAAAATCTTTAGCTAATCTAATCCGTCTGATGAGAAGATCTTTCCTTCTTCGAATCGTTCGGTCTTCCCATTCGATCCCCAACGGTTTTTTCTTTGACAATACCTGCCATTCGAGATACGCGCTATTCAGAAAATCTTGCAGATTCAAGCTAGCTAATCCTTGTTCAATAGCCTCTCCCCCCGTAGCGATTTCGTTTCTTTGAATGATGCCATAATTCTGGACGGAAAAAAAAGTAGCAAGTAAGCTTCTCCAAGATTGGTCCTCATAATGGACTAAACCCCGTAATCTTAATATCGTGGGCCTACCAGCCACGGGCCTAGCTAGGAAAAGATTGGGATAGGTTGTCTGACCCCCCCCCAGAATCGGACAGGAACGTTTCCCCTCATCCGGCTCAACTAACTATTCTCAAATTTATAACTGAACACGAGATAATAGTATGTTTCGTTGGAAATAAAAAGGTTATCCGTAAATTATAAATTTACTAGTTGTTCGTCACTCGAGTACTAAATCTTGTGTTTCGAGTAGTCTCAATTTATCCATTTTTGATAACACCGAGGTAGTATTGTCTCACCTTAGAAAAAATAAGTTGAGGATTTTTTTCCTTGTCCCTAATGTGATCACTTCCTCCCTTTGGGTTTCCATTCCACTTTGATGGCTATCAATTCCTTCAGGAACTATATGCGATGATTAGTTTCCTATAACCATGTATTTACCAATAACAGAGGGAAAAACCGAAGGGTAAAGGCTAAGCTTTTGCCGGAAAACACTCCGTTCACCATTTCTTAACCAATCAAGTAAACTACGTATTCCCTCGCCTCTTGTACCTCTTTAATTTCTTACAAAGCCTACTCTTAGTGAATTCTCACCTAAGACTAAAGATTAACCATGGGGAGGATCCCTCGCTTTGTCTGCAATATAGTTAATAGTTTCCTCCGAGTTACGCAAGACTCCCTCTGTTTGGTTGAGGGACGAGTCAGTTAGAGGCCTACAATTCCCATATGGAATGACAGATTATTTTAAATCCGTACTGATCAACATGTAAAATCGAGTCACGCATCGCAATAGACTAGGCTTTCCAATTCTTTTAGAGGTTTGGCAAGTAAATTCGCAATATAACTAGGTATTCGTTTCAAAAACCATACATGCGTTACCGGGCATGCGAGTTTGACATATCCCATTCGATATCTCCGAACTCGGGAATCAGTAAACTCGACTCCGCAATGCTTGCAAAATCTGGAATATTCTCCTTCATCACTGATAGATCGATAGTTTCCGCAGGCACAGACTCCGCTTTTTATAGGTCCAAAGACTCTTTCACAAAATGGCCCATCTCTCTCCGGTTTGTGAGTCTTATAATGCAACGTGTATGGTTAATCGACTTGTCCAACAACATCTCCATTAGGTAACTCTCTTTCGGCCCAACTCCGAATTTGCTCGGAAGAAGCTAGTCCAATTCGAAGTTGTGGATAATTAATTCGATGAATCATATTAGTTGATTAATTTTTTGTCTTCAAGGAAATATATTCAATAGAATATTAAATGGTTTCAAAATCCCTTCTTAAATCTTCTTCAGATATAGAATTGCGTTCCAGATTTAGTCCCATACTTCGTAACTCTCGAACTAGTAATCGAAAAGATTCCGGAACGGTATTAGGTTTACAAACAGGTCTTCCAGTCATAATTGCACTAAGTACTTTGTAACGAGCCTGAATGTGATCTGATTTTGTTGTAAGCATTTCCTGCAAGGTGTATGATACACCAAAACCCTCTAAGGCCCAAACTTCCATTTCTCCAACTCGTTGTCCCCCTCGTCTGGATTTCCCTTTTAGAGGTTGTTGTGTAACAAGTGCGTAGGGACCACTAGATCGTGCATGAATCTTATCATCAACCTGATGAATAAGTTTCATCATATATGCTTTCCCAATTGTAATAGGTTGTTCGAAGGGATCACCTGTTCGTCCATCAATCAATCGGCTTTTTCCAGGATGATTAGGTTCAAATAACCACGGGTTATTGGTTTTTGCACCCGCTTCATGAGGTTCAGCAAATACAAGTTTTCTGGAAGCTTCCCGTTCATATCTTTCGTCGAAGGGTACGACACGATAATGAGTTTCCAAAAACTCCCCGGCTAACCCCAGCAAGCATTCGAAGACCTGTCCTACATTCATCCGTGATGGTACTCCTAGAGGACTTAGTATCATATCGACCGGCGTACCATCTTGCAGGTAGGGCATGTCTTGTCTGGGTATTATCTTTGATACAATCCCTTTATTCCCATGCCTACCGGCTACTTTGTCACCAACCTGTATCTTACGCCTTTGCAATATGTAAATGTGAATTACTTCAGAATCATTTGCAGCATCGTCTTCAGGGTAGACCCACCTAACATCAATGACTCGGCCTCTACCCCCAATGGGGACTTTCAGACAACTCTCTCGAGCGTTAACCAATTGTATACCGAAAATAGCTTGTGATAATCTGCCTTCTGGAACACGTGATGAATTTGCTCCCCCTAAAGGGGTTAGCTTACCCACCAAAACATCTCCGGCCTCCACCCAAGATCCTAATCTTACGAGCCCATTATTGTCAAGGTGCCGAAGTACATAATTATCTAATTGCGGTATTTGCTTGGTAATCCGTTCGGGTCCTTGATTTGTTGCACAGATTTCAATCTCATGTTTCTCGATGTGAAGAGATGTGAAGATATCTTGATATATCAAACGTTCACTAATTAACACTGCATCTTCAAAATTATATCCTTCCCACGGCATATAAGCTACTAATATATTTGTACCTAGGGCTGGTTCCCCCCTCACAGTTGCTGCCCCATCCGCTATGATTTCCCCGCTTTTCAAGCGTTCTCCTATTGAAACCGCAGTTTTTTGATGCAGACAGGTATTGTTATTAGAACGCTCATATATCTTCAATTCCCTAGTCCTATTTATAGGAAATGGATCTAATTTGTCACTTCTTGTTTTGTTGCTGGGAGATAATTCAATCCTATTACCAGTAATAGATTGGATTTCCCCCGCATGGATCGATACGGCTACACTTCCTGAATCCGAAGCTATTTGACTTTCCAACCCAGTTCCTACAATGCATCTTTCGGACTTAACTAGCGGAACTGCTTGACGTTGCATGGTAGAACCCATCAAAGCACGATTTGCATCATTATGTTCAATGAACGGAATTAAAGAAGCTCCAACTGAAAAATGATGTAGAGGATGAACGCTTCGAAAGTCGACTTGTTCCCAAAGAACGCTGATAAATTCTTGTTGATATCGAACTGGTATAATCTCTCCCTCCGAAGTTCTCCATTCAGATAATAATGAATTCTCAGTTGCTATTCGATAATAATCATCGTCAGCAGGTGACAAATCAACTAACTGTTTTTCCCCTGGCAAATCTGCCATTTGAAGGTAGGGGCTACCCAAAGAGCCAGAATTGCTAATGCTCGCCTTAATAGCTAGTGAAGAAATTAGCCCAGCATTCATACCTTCCGATGTCTCGATTGGACAAATGCGTCCGTAATGACTGAAATGAATATCTCTAGCTTGAAAACTAGCGGTTCGACGTGTCAATCCACCAGGACCCACAGAGCTTAATCTTCTTTTATGAACCATCTCTGATAATGGGTTTATTTGATCCAAAAATTGCGACAAGGGGTGCGAACAGGAAAACTCCTTGAAAGCTGCTATTACTGGTGCGGGTGTAATTAACCCTCGGGGGGTTATTGTGCGTTTGCGTCTCACGGCTCTAGATAAATTTTGTCGAATCAAGTTCTCTAGACGGTTTAGAGCTAATTTCAATTGTTCCTGAAGCAAATCTGCTACAGATCGAACACGTCGATTTTTCAAGTGATCAATATCGTCAAGTTTCCCTTTTCCATAACTGACTTCTACCAAGTGATCTGCGACTGATAATACATCTTGGGGTAGCAAAAAATACTCTGTTTCAGGTACGTCGAGAGTTAGCTTAGTGTTAATATTTCGTCGGCCAATCCGTCCCAATTCACATCTCTGTTGGAAAAACCTTTTTTATAACTCCTTAAATATGGATTCAGAGAATAATATATCTGTGTCTGTGGCAGAATATAGATGTTTGTAAAGCTCTGCTATGGCATCCTCTGATGAATGAATAATATCCTTTTGCTTATTTAACATATTTTTGAAAATTTTAGGGTAACGGGCGTGTTGTAGTATATCTCTTTTGCTGAGCCCCATAGCTATTGATAGGATTAGAATGGATATCTTTTTTTTCTTACTAATACGAACCCATATTCTACCCCTCTTGTCCATCTCTGGTTTAAATCTCCCTCCCCGATCTGAGATTGTGATGCTAGTATACGCAAGATGCCCGTTATGATCTGATTCGCGACTGTAGTAAATACCAGGACTTCTTAATATTTGATTGACTAAGACTCTAGTTATTCCGTTAATTAAAAAAGTTCCTTCAGAATTCATCCAAGGAATAGAGCCTAATCGTACATCCTCCTCTCGCATTACTTGATCTTTCTTCCAAATCAGTTAGACTGGTACATATGGATCAGCGGAATACGTAATACACTGATATGCAGCATCTCTCTCTCCAACAGAGGGTTCTGCCAATCGGTACCGATTGCTAACAAATCAGAATTCGACTTCCTTATCGGTATCTTCAATTACTGGGAAAGTTTTGAGTTCTTCAAGTAATCTCTCATTAACAAAACGACTAAATCCTTCGAATTGAATCCGTGCAAGTTCGGGTAGTACAGGCATATCTTCATTTTCTCCTGTCAGGATGATATATCTAAACTAAACCTACCTCTAATTCTCAAAGAAAGAAAACCTAATAACAGATTGTGTCTACACCCCGGTTCCTTTGCCAATCTCCAGATAAGCCTTCGGAATACTATGTTTTGCAATGTATCTCCCTTTCCCGTGCCGCGGTGTAATCTTAGAGATCTATCTAAATAGAACTATATAATTAGTTATAAGCTATATCTCACTTTTTGCATTCACCGGTTCATTGATTATAATTTACATTGCTACTTTCTGCCTCCTAACTGCAGATCGGGGATAAGAACGCACTGAAGAATTAACTCACTATTCTGTTCAACGTTAATACCTAAGAAATAATTTAGTTGATGATCCAACCTGCGAGATTCTCATGAAGCTAAGAATCTTAGCAAATTCACATCAACTCTATAACCAAATTGTCTATGTGCTCAAAAGAAGTACGTATGTGAGGTAGTAAGGCTGGAAAAAGGGAAATAGATGTAAGTAATTAGATTCTGTAAGTCATCAGGTTCTTTTTAATTATATCACATTATAGAAGCAATGTTGATTGCTAAAAAAACCTCAAACTTGGGCAATAAAAAGGTACATTTCCAAGAATTCTATGTACCAACAATATCCTCAATCCATCCATAATTTGATATGAATAGGGAAAGAGATACTCACTGGGAAAAAGGAATAGACCTGGGTTAAAAAAGTTTCTCCACAATGCATGTAACAAGTGAATAGATCTGGATCTTGCTCACTAAAATTGATTCTATTCTTACTTGGAAAGATCATAGGCGAGATTTTCCTAATCCTTTCCCCACAGGTTGTGAAGTGAAAAGATTCTTGACTCCAAAGCCTATTCCTATGTACACTTCAATTAAATTAATTTCCAATTGGGATTGTAGTTCAATTGGTTAGAGCACCGCCCTGTCAAGGCGGAAGCTGCGGGTTCGAGACCCGTCAATCCCGACACAAAAAGAATGAAACATAGTGTATATAGTACCCCCCCCCTCTGCCTGACTTAGGAGCCAAGGTTAGACAATATTTAAATTTGCAACAACCAAGTAGTGGGTCGAACTGGATTCGAACCAGCGTAGGCGCCGCCAACGGATTTACAGTCCGTCCCCATTAACCGCTCGGGCATCGACCCCATAAAAGAGAAATGTTTAGTTCCATTACAGATATGATTTATTTGTCACTTTGCCTCTTTTTTACTACTACCTCCATTTGATCCTATTTTATCTAAGATATTATTCGTTTCATAGAGACGGTCTATGAGAAATTACCTACACCTTCTATCTCAAGAATAAACTTGCAACTCATTTAATACCCCCAGGGGAATTCGAATCCCCGTCGCCTCTGTGAAAGAGAGGTGTCCTGGGCCTCTAGACGATGGGGGCTAAAGTATCCATAAGGATGTTAATATAATCTCCCCGAGTTGTCAATCCAAGTGCTTGTTGGGTCACAAGAAATGATTTACCGACGAACAAAAATCAGCGTGAACGAGGGGTTTAGATTATTTCTTGATCTATTCATACCCTTCAAAAAAAAAAAGAAATTAGAAGAATTCATAGGTTCAAATAATAAACCGGAAGAGAGAACAGTGAACTGAGTCAATAGTAAGGTAGGTATTCTTGGAACAGAATTGTATGATATACTATCTAATCGATATCATAAGATTGAGTGCAACAGTTTGATTTAGCTAGAAAGATCTTATTCGGTCAACCCGACTAACTAGAAATAGACGGTTCATAATAGAATCTGAGAGTTCCCGTATAATATATAATATATATTATATATGGGATGAGTCAGCGTATTCCCCATTACTGATTTGAACTACCGATACGGAAGTAAACATTGTTGCATTTGTAGCTACCGCACTTTTTATCTTAATTCCAACAGCTTTTCTACTTATTCTTTACATTCAGACAGCCGCTCGAAATAATGACTAGTCGTAACCAATCAAATAGAATTGGTAGCTAACAAACAATTGATTGAGCATGAGAACTGAGGTTAACTCAATTGTATATCTTAATAAGAAAATAAGAGACATAAAGCGGTATTCTCGAAGGGTTTGTAGACTGATCGGTCTTCATTACCATATGAAGAAGTAGTTATTAGACTCTTTGATGATATCTACCAGTTATATCTTGCTCTCATTAATTGCAATGATTATTTTGCATTACTAGTTCTTTAGCAAACACTGCTTGTTACTATGAGTAGAAATTGATAGATTACTAACTGATCTATCAATTTCTACTATTTAGGGGATTTTTATTGTTTCAAAAACAAAAAACAGAAAGTTTCGATCAACCAACAACGGTTGGTAAGTTTAATCTAATATTGCGTATTCGCATTGCAGATAAGAGAATAGTCCAAATGAAATCAGATAAAATGAAGTATCCAACAACAATATCAATTTGTCCGGATGTCAACCAGGAAACTTCCTAAGGTTTCGGGCTTGGAAAAACTTACCTAATCTCTTCACCTTCACTTTACTTGCAAGAAGAAATCTTGACTAGAAAGACTCATAGGATAGATACCTATGTATCTCTACGTGCCCTATCCTATAATCCCAAAAAAGGGAGCAGTTCATTAAGGAACGACTTAAGAAAAAGGAACCTAAGTCCCCTCACATATATTATAACCCGCCTCTTCCCCAAACCACAAGCGAGAGGGAAAACGTGAAGATTACCATCAATGCAGCCCATGCTAGAGTAACTAAATCCATAGTTCTAACTCCTGTCTTTCGATTCACCAGATTTTACCGTTAATTAATAAGTTTTGATCCCAGGCAGAGAGCAAATACTGAACCGTGTTCCAAAACATAAATAGGCTCGGATAGATGTTTCTACAAGATAGTATCTTAGTGTATAGAAATAAAGAATATTCTAGACCCAACTTTTTTTTTAATGTTACCGATTTTTTTATCCAGGGATTGAAAATCCCTGTCCTCAATTAACTTATAAGTGATATACTTAGTCGGGATTGTCGATGAGTGACGCGTTGAGACACAGGGTATGTGACAGACTATAATAAACTATAGAGCAACTCAACCTGTATCCGATTTCGACACACTAAACAATCCCCGTAAAATCTTAGCTAAAGAGAACCATGTGAATCCCATCGTACAAAAGCGATTCCACTGTTGTACTTTTCCTAAGGCGATACCCAGATTTGAACTGGGGGATCGAGGATTTGCAATCCCCTGTCTTACCACTTGACTATATCGCCTTATCGTACGTATTCTCTACCAAATCTTAGAAAGAAAGCTGCAGTGAACTATAATGGATATCCTATTTGTTGACAAAAAAGAATCAAATGATCACTCTTAGAGTGGACTAGCAAAATGAGACACTACCAAGTAGTTTTTCTACCATGTGTTTCCAAATAGTATCTCAAAAGGAGAGATTCCTTTATAAGTTTTTTGGCAATAAGTACATGTTTAAGAGAAATCTCAAATCGGGACTCTATTCTATTGAAAAGATCCTTATACATCTTTTTATTTGGAAAGAGTCAGACTCCGAGATAAGAGGCGGATAGCGGGAATCGAACCCGCGTCACCTCCTTGGCAAAGAGGTATTTTACCACTCAACCATATCCGCGTAATCTGACATCACATTTTACAATGTGTCGTGTTTGCACTCGTAATGGAATTATTTTCATTCCTACATAAACCCCACATAAGATATTGTTATTATGTATGTGGGGCTAGATCTATCTGAGTGTCTGCATGATACAAGTCTTTTTTTTATTTTCAAATCAACTGGAATTAACCCCTTTTCCCATCCCAATACGCAATCTAATCTTAGGGAAAAAACTTTGTTTGATTAAGATTGGGAATGTTCACTTTTATTAGAATGTATAATGAAGCACAGAAACAGAAGAAAGGTAAAATCCTAAGAAATGAAAGAATTCAATATACCTACCAAAAAGACTAATCCAATCCATAATGAGGCTCCCGAAAAAACAATATTTTTATTACCAGACCATCCTTCGGGAGATGCAAATGCTACCGGCACACCTACAACGAGTAGAAATGAAATAGTAATTAAAGCAAACAAAGCAAACTGAAAAGCGATAGTCATAGTTTCCATTCCTTCCAATTAAGGGATTAATTAGATGTACCACTGGATCCCCTTTTAATAAATTAATAAAACTGTTGTCCAGTTCTAGTTAATAAGAAGCCAACAAACTTAGCTTTATAGAGTTACTATAGTCTTAGCACCAATTTCCAAAATACCCTACAATAGAACACCCACAAAGGTTAGTTCAACTCGATCCCGCCCTAAGATGTTTCTTGATTTGTCTAGATCAACTATGCAACGAGATTTTCATGTGGTGAGAGAAAAAGATCTATCTGTCTTAAAATAGATCTAGATCTCGGACTCAAAAACTTTTGCGTTTCAATTGCCTACAATCTATTCAAAACTCTGAAAACTATAGTTCAAACTTTACTATGTGAGATATCAAGTTACTTATTTTGGAGAGATGGTCGAGCGGTTTAAGGCTCCAGTCTTGAAAACTGGCGTGGTACTAAGATACTACCGAGGGTTCGAATCCCTCTCTCTCCTACTATTCTAACGTTTTGACCGTATGTAAAGAAACGGGAAAAGAGCTTAGTTGTCACCGAAAAAGACGGATAAGTCCTCCCTCACAGCGTGTATTTAATTCCAATGCACTAACAATCTAGTACAGATTATTATGTGATACAATGCGATGGTAGAATCTATCTATCTATTAAAATAATAGATAGATAGATTCTAGTGATAAATGTAGTGGTACTGAATATCACAAATTAAAGTTATAGTTAATACTAATTTTTTTTACTTGCTATCCGATGGGAAATCCTTTAGCAATACTTTCGTATTTTTTGTTTGAAAATCTATACACATTTCCCAGATTTTACTTCTAGTTTAAAGGTGTCATAAAAAAGACAGGTTCAGTATCACGGTCAATCCCTTTCTCAAACCCGGCTGCAGCTGCGCGAGCTCTACCCGCATGCCAAAGATGACCCACAAAGAAAAAGAATCCGAGAACAAAGTGAGAAGTTGCTAACCAACTTCGCGGAGATACATAGTTTACGGCATTGATCTCAGTGGCTACCCCACCTACGGAGTTTAAAGACCCTAAGGGCGCATGAGTCATATATTCCGCGGATCTACGTTCTTGCCACGGCTGTATATCCCTTCTCAACTTGCCAAGATCTAAACCATTGGGACCCCTCAGAGGTTCTAACCAAGGGGCGCGCAGATCCCAAAAGCGCATGGTTTCGCCCCCAAAAATAATTTCTCCGGTCGGAGAACGCATTAAGTATTTTCCCAAACCAGTCGGTCCCTGAGCAGAACCCACATTGGCACCAAGACGTTGATCTCTGACTAGGAAAGTAAAAGCTTGAGCCTGAGAAGCTTCCGGACCGGTAGGGCCGTAAAATTCACTAGGATATGCTGTATTGTTGAACCAGACGAAACAGCATGCAGTAACGCCAAATATAGAAAGAGCTCCCAAACTATAAGATAAATAGGCCTCCCCAGACCACACAAAAGCTCGACGAGCCCAAGCAGACGGTTTTGTCAATATGTGCCAAATCCCGCCAAAGATACAGATGGAACCTAGCCAAACATGCCCACCAATGATATCTTCCAAATTATCTACACTTGTAATCCATCCTTCTCCACCAAACGGAGATTTTAATAAGTATCCGAAGATAATGTTAGGGTTTAGGGTAAGGTTTGTAATTTCTCTTACATCTCCACCGCCGGGTGCCCATGTATCATATAATCCTCCAAAATAGAGTGCTTTAAAAACCAGTAGGAAAGCGCCAAGTCCTAATAAGATGAGATGAATACCAAGTATTGTGGTCATCTTATTCTTATCTTTCCAAGTGTAACCAAAAAAAGGAAAAGATTCTTCGAGGGTCTCGGGACCAAGCAAGGCATGATAGATGCCTCCAAAGCCCAAAACTGCGGAGGAAATAAGATGGAGTACTCCGGAAACAAAGTAAGGGAAAGTATCGGCCACTTCCCCACCGGGACCCACTCCCCAACCCAAAGTAGCCAGGTGGGGGAGTAGAATAAGTCCCTGCTCATACATAGGCTTCTCTGATACAAAGTGAGCCACTTCATATAGATTCATAGCTCCAGCCCAAAAGACAATCAGGCCAGCATGGGCTACGTGAGCACCAAGTAATTTACCAGACAGATTAATCAATCGGGCGTTCCCTGCCCACCAAGCAAAACCTGTGGTTTCCTGATCGCGACCACCCAGCAAAAGGGTTCCATTAAAGAGCGTTTCCACGGGGTAAAACCTCCTCGGGGAATACAAGATTTTCGTGAGGCTGATCCTGAGCTGCCATCCAGGCACGGATCCCTTCGTTTAATAGGATATTCTTTGTATAAAAAGTCTCGAACTCGGGATCTTCGGCTGCACGAATTTCTTGGGAAACAAAATCATATGCACGCAAATTCAATGCGAGACCAACCACTCCGATAGCACTCATCCATAAACCTGTCACTGGCACAAATAACATGAAAAAGTGTAACCACCGTTTGTTGGAGAAAGCAACACCAAATATTTGAGACCAGAATCGATTTGCAGTTACCATGGAATAAGTCTCTTCAGACTGAGTTGGATTGAACGCTCGAAATGTATTTGCGCCATCGCCATCTTCAAATATAGTATTCTCGACCGTAGCACCGTGAATGGCAGATAGAAGGGCAGCACCGAGAACCCCTGCAACCCCCATCATATGGAATGGATTCAAAGTCCAATTATGAAAACCTTGAAAAAACAAGATAAATCGAAATATAGCCGCTACCCCAAAACTAGGTGCAAAAAACCAACCGGATTGTCCCAGAGGGTAGATCAAAAACACAGAAACAAAAACTGCGATTGGAGCGGAAAAAGCTATTGCATTGTAGGGACGTAGTTGCACGGACCGAGCTAATTCAAATTGGCGTAACATAAAACCGATTAAGGCAAAAGAACCATGAAGAGCAACGAAAGTCCATAAACCCCCCAATTGGCACCAGCGTGTGAAGTCCCCTTGTGCCTCAGGACCCCACAGTAGGAGTAAAGAATGCACCAAACTATTGGCAGGGGTAGAGACTGCGGCAGTCAAGAAATTGCATCCTTCTAAATAAGAACTTGCTAACCCATGGGTGTACCACGAAGTAACAAAGGTCGTACCTGTGAACCAACCGCCCAAGGCAAAATAGGCAGTTGGAAAAAGTAATAGGCCGGACCAACCAACAAATACAAAGCGATCTCTTCTCAGCCAATCATCCATACTGTCAAATAAGTCTTTTGGTTCTTTGGAAGATTTTCCAATAGCAATTGTCATATCTACTCTCTCCACTAAGCTCTTCAAACTACTTCTGGGTTCCCCATTCTTCCTTGCTCACTCACTATACTTGACCAGTCTTTGAATTGATGAAGCTTTCTCTGCTCTAATAAGAGAAAACAATATTATCTAGAAGTACTCTTGTCAGGATTTGTCATGCAAGATTGAGATTTGTAAGATTCTCATCAGCAATTATGAGTTTCCCCTATTTTTTCCCTTTCTTCCCGTTCTTTTTAACGGATTAGATTTTCATTTTGCCTTGCCTTTTGATCTCTTAATCTTGCTTATTTCCAAAAGATCCCTTTTGCTCCATCATCGATTTTTTGAAGGTGGGTTAGCCCCCCTTTTCTTCCAGGGCTTTGTTAACTATTGTAACATACCAACAAATCTCGCCCAATGTAGGGAAAAGATTCTGTTTGAGAATTTCATATCATGTATATACCAAATCTGAGGAGTTAAAGCACATTACGGATAAAAACTTCTAGTTAATCCTGTCCCTATACCCCTAACATATCTTGTATTTCTTTTAGCATTCTGGGACAATCCTACATAAATTAGGATATTCATTCTATATATCTAAAAGCAGCACCCTTTTTTTCCATCGCAGGTGTATTTTGGAAATTATCCTATTGAAGTAGGTAAATAGATCTCCATCTTAAGTCTTACCATTACACAAACAAATCCCAGTTCTTTAAGAATGTGCGAGATAGAAATGTTACCAGAACAGAGAGAATAATCCCCCTAAAAAAAATCCCATTGGGGATTCTCTTGAACGACAAGCAACCGGGAGAAAATATTTCCTAACCAACAGCTCTCTTTTTTCTTATTTCCTTTTACAATCTTATGTGGATAAAAGCGATAGATAATTATCTTTATCTATTTCTATATAGTTAAATGGGTACTAAGGATTTGCATCTGATTCCCAAACTAAGGATAACCAAAATAGTATTGGTACGAAGAATTATATCCATTTTATTATTTGACACTAGAGGAAACAGAATCATTACCTTGTCTGGTAAGTCCCGAATGGAATTCCTACTAAAAAAAGCTATTTCTTGATAGAAATAGTTATGGAGAATATATCACTTAACCCAGTATTTACTATTCAATTTACGAAGATCCCATATCCTATTGGGCAACTGCTTAATGAGCTCCTTGTCGGATTTGAACCGACGACTTACGTCTTACCATGGCGTTACTCTACCGCTGAGTTAAAGGAGCTTACTTATGCTATGATAAATCTGAGATAATAAAATAAAAAGAGAAAGTAGAAGGTAGATCTCCTCGTTGGTTATTAAAGGAATTGGTTGGATTCAGTGGTTGTCTGGTGACTTTGCGGAGACGGGATTTGAACCCGTGACCTCGAGGTTATGAGCCTCGCGAGCTACCAACCTGCTCCACTCCGCGTAATTAATGCTTTCAATAAGAGTATTATACAATTATCAAAAGAAAAATACATCAGACATCAATGATGAAGGTGATTAAAATAAGTGAATTAAGGTATTCTCCCTAATATAGATATAGAAGGGAGAATACCTTAATTCATTAGGGAAACCAATGGGAGAAAGACTATCCTCTCTACCAACTTGACTTGAACACTCCAGGCAAGATGCAGATGTGTGCCATTTCACGGGGTATGTGTCTAGAAAAACCGAAGTCTCGATAGTTCGATCTGGGTCGTCCGGTTAGGGAACAGCGATTACGAAGACGAACAGGTGCACTGTTGCGTGGTAAGGATTGTAACTTTTCGGAAAGGATTAGTTTATCCTGGATCCTCGAACTATTCTTAATATCTCGTTTCAAAGATTTTCGAAGAATAGTATATTTTTTTGCCAATTCTCTTCTATTCTTCTCCTTCTCAATAAGACTTTTTCTCGACATAATTAATAGAGTAATACTCGAAAGTGGGACTTGCCTATGAAACTGCTATTAAATAAGAATTAACTTTCAAAGATGAATCTCTACTCCTATTCTTAGGTATAATTAGACCACGGATTGATTATGACAGAGAGTTAGAGTCACGATGGCTAGCAAATATTTTGCATAATAAAATAAATTATCCAAATTTACCTGATGTAGATGCTATTAGAAAAGCTGCATAGGTAAATACATAACCAACAGAAAAGTGAGCTAATCCAACTAATCTTGCTTGAACGATAGAAAGTGCAACTGGTTTATCTTTCCACCGTATTACGTTTGCTAAGGGCGTTCGCTCATGGGCCCAAGCTAAAGTCTCAATGAGTTCTTGCCAATAACCTCGCCAGGAAATTAAAAACATAAACCCAGTAGCCCACACAAGGTGCCCAAATAGAAACATCCATGCCCATACTGATAAACTGTTCATACCAAAGGGGTTATAACCGTTTATCAGCTGTGAGGAATTTAGCCATAAATAATCCCTCAACCATCCCATTAGATACGTGGAAGATTCGTTGAATTGAGCGGTATTACCTTGCCATAAGGCAATGTGTTTCCAGTGCCAGTAGAACGTGACCCATCCAATAGTATTCAGCATCCAAAAGACAGCTAGGTAGAAAGCATCCCAAGCAGAAATATCGCAAGTTCCTCCTCGGCCCGGGCCATCGCAAGGAAAACTGTAACCAAATTCTTTTTTATCTGGCATCAACTTGGAACCGCGTGCATCTAATGCACCTTTTACGAGAATTAATGTTGTTGTGTGCAAACCTAAAGCAATGGCATGATGTACTAAAAAATCTCCGGGACCTATTTGTAAGAAGAGAGAATTCTTACTATTGTTAACGGCGTCTAACCAACCAGGTAACCACAAGCCCCGGCCAGCATTACTTGCCGGACTACCAGCGGAGGATAGAAGGACGTCAAAACCATACAAAGTCTTACCATGAGCAGATTGAATCCATTGAGCAAAGATGGGTTCGATGAGAATTTGTTTTTCTGGAGTCCCGAAGGCTAACATAACATCGTTGTGAACATAAAGACCTAGCGTATGAAATCCCAAGAATAAGCTAGCCCAGCTTAGGTGGGATATTATTGCTTCTTTATGTTCCAACATTCTTGCTAGAACATTATTTTTATTCTGCGCGGGATCATAATCTCTAAGGAAGAAGATAGCTCCATGGGCGAAAGCTCCTGTCATTATAAACCCGGCGATATATTGATGATGAGTATATAATGCGGCTTGGGTTGTATAATCCTGGGCTATAAAAGCATAGGCGGGTAGAGAATACATATGTTGTGCAACAAGAGAAGTGATGACTCCTAAAGCGGCTAAAGCGAGTCCCAATTGGAAGTGAAGAGAATTATTGACCGTGTCGAAGAGTCCCTTATGTCCACGTCCCAGCCTACCTCCCGGGGGGGTGTGAGCATCCAAGATTTCTTTCATGCTGTGTCCGATACCAAAATTAGTTCGATACATATGGCCAGCAATTATAAAAACGACGGCTATTGCCAAGTGGTGATGAGCAATATCAGTTAGCCATAAACTTTGAGTTTGTGGATGGAATCCACCTAAAAAAGTTGGAATAGCTGTTCCTGCCCCTTGGGTGCTATTAAATATATGAGTTTCAGAATCGGGATTTTGCGCATAAACGCTCCACTGACCCGAAAAGAAAGGTCCCAATCCCTGAGGATGCGGGGTAGCAGTCAACAAATCATTCCATCTAATATGTTTGCCCCTTGATTCTGGAATAGCTACGTGAACCAAGTGGCCTGTCCAAGCCAAGGAACTTACCCCAAATAACCCTGAGAGGTGATGATTTAGGCGAGATTCGGCATTCTTAAACCAATAAATGCTTGGCTTCCATTTTGGTTGGAGGTGTAGCCAGCTAGCTAGTAGAAATAAAGCAGCCAAAGATAGGAGAAATATGGATCCGATGTATAAATCTTGGTTAGTGCGTAGGCCAATAGTGTACCACCACTGATAGACGCCAGAGTAGGAAATATTGACCGGACCCGCAGCCCCGCCTCGGGTATAGGCTTCGACTGCCGGTTGACCAAAATGTGGATCCCAAATGGCATGAGCAATTGGCCTCACACCTAAGGGGTCTTGCACCCATGTCTCAAAATTACCTTGCCAAGCTACATGGAACAAATTCCCGGAAGTCCATAAAAAAATAATAGCTAATTGGCCAAAGTGAGATGCAAATACTTTTTGGTAGAGACGTTCTTCGGTAGTATCGTCATGGCTTTCAAAATCATGTGCAGTGGCTATGCCAAACCAGATACGACGAGTTGTTGGGTCCTGGGATAGACCCTGGCTGAACTTTGGAAATCTTGATGCCATAATGTTTCTCAAATCCTCCTAGCCATTATTATCCCACTGCAACAATTCTTGCCAGGAAGAATGCCCACGTTGTAGCGATTCCACCCAGAAGGTAATGAGTTACTCCTACCGCGCGTCCCTGTATAATACTAAGAGCTCTAGGTTGAGTGACGGGAGCAACTTTCAATTTATTATGCGCCCAAACTATAGATTCAATAAGTTCTTGCCAATAACCGCGACCGCTAAATAGAAACATTAGACTAAAGGCCCAGACAAAATGCGCCCCTAGAAATAGAAGCCCATAGGCAGATAATGAAGAACCATATGATTGAATGACTTGAGAAGCCTGTGCCCACAAAAAATCTCGTAACCATCCATTGATTGTTGTTGAACTTTGCGCGAAGTTTCCTCCAGTAATATGATTCACTGCTCCCTGCTCGCTTACAGTTCCCCAGACATCTGATTGCATCTTCCAACTGAAATGAAATATAACTACTGAGATGGAATTGTACATCCAAAACAGACCCAAGAAGACATGATCCCAGGCAGATACTTGGCATGTGCCTCCCCTACCAGGACCGTCGCAAGGAAAACGAAAACCAAGGTTTGCTTTATCAGGTATTAGTCGGGAACTGCGTGCAAATAAAACACCCTTTAATAGGATTAATACAGTAACATGAATTGTAAATGCGTGAATGTGATGCACCAAGAAATCTGCAGTTCCTAACGGAATCGGAGCTAACGCCACCCTACCAGCTACCGTTATTAGATTATCCCCACCCCAAGTTAAACTAGTGCTTGCCGCTGCGTTAGGTGCAGTCAATTCAGGAGCCAAAGCATGAGTATTCTGTACCCACTGGGCAAATATCGGTTGCAGTTGAATAGCGGTATCCGAAAACATATCTTGAGGACGCCCTAAAGCACTCATTGTATCATTGTGGATATATAAACCAAAACTATGAAAGCCAAGAAATATGCAAACCCAATTGAGATGTGAAATTATTGCATCACGGTGACGAATGACGCGATCTAATAAGTTGTTGTACTGAGTAGTTGGATCGTAGTCTCTTACGATGAAAATAGCTGCATGTGCAGCTGCCCCTACTATTAGAAATCCTCCTATCCACATGTGATGTGTAAACAAAGATAGCTGTGTGGCATAATCGGTAGCTAAGTAAGGATAGGGAGGCATTGCATACATGTGATGGGAAACAATAATAGTTAAGGATCCTAGGAGAGCAAGATTAATAGCTAATTGAGCATGCCATGAACTTGTTAAAATCTCGTAAATACCTTTGTGTCCCTCACCAGTAAAGGGTCCTTTATGAGCTTCCAAAATCTCTCTTGTACTATGCCCAATACCCCAATTTGTCCTGTACATATGACCAGCGACCAAAAATAGAACCGCAATGGCTAAATGATGATGTGCAGTATCTGTCAACCACAATCCCCCCGTTATTGGGTTCAATCCACCTCGGAAAGTCAGGAAGTCCGAATAGTCCGACCAGTTCAAAGTGAAAAAAGGGATTAATCCTTTTGCAAAACTTGGATAAGTTTGAGCAATAAGATCGCGATTAAGAATAAATTCATGAGGGAGGGGGATTTCCTCTGGGTCTACACCTGCGTCTAATAACTGATTAATGGGGAGTGATACATGTATCTGATGTCCTGCCCATCCTAGCGATCCCAATCCCAATAGACCGGCCAAGTGATGATTCAACATGGATTCAACATTTTGGAACCAAGACAATTTGGGAGCCGCCTTGTGGTAGTGGAACCAACCACCGAAAAACATGAATCCGGCAAAGACTAAAGCACCAATGGCTGTGCAATAGAGCTGTAATTCATTGGTTATTCCGGACGCTCGCCACAGTTGAAAGAAACCGGACGTTATTTGCACTCCTTGAAATCCTCCACCTACATCTCCATTAAGTATTTCCTGACCGACTATTGGCCAAACAACTTGGGCGCTGGGTTTCACATGGGTGGGATCATTTAGCCATGCTTCATAGTTGGAAAAACGGGCTCCATGGAAATACATGCCACTTAACCAGATAAAAATAATTGCTAGTTGTCCAAAATGCGCACTAAAAATCTTTCGGGATATATCCTCCAAATCATTAGTATGGCTATCGAAATCATGGGCATCGGCGTGTAGGTTCCAAATCCATGTAGTAGTATTGGGACCCTTAGACAAATTTCTGGAAAAATGTCCAGGTTGAGCCCATTTCTCAAAAGAGGTTTTTACAGGATCCTTCTCTACCATAATTTTGACTTCTGGTTCTGATGAACGAATAGTCGTCATTGGGATTCTCCTCTATTCGAGCAGGGAATAGCAACAACCTACCAACAATAGATGGGAAACTTTTACGCATTGAGGTTGCCATTAACATAACTGGTTCACTAGCTTCTCCAGAATTAGGACTTGAAAAGAGAGATTATGCAGGAAAGCCTTTCGCTGGTATTATCACACAGTTTTACGACGCCTAATGGACTTTATAATGAAGCCTTATTCCCCCTTCAGTAAAAGGGGGTGTTAGGCGATATCTACTGGACAAGTATTTTGATTTATTATTATTTTCTAATTACATACCTTAGGAAATCACACTTTTCCAATCCTGTTAATCCACCTCTTCCGACGATGAGAAGGTGACAAGCGTCCTGTAACTTTCAACCGATTCTGTGCTTCGGCATAATTGTCGGGAGAAAGTGCTATTGCTCGTCTCCAATAATCAGCAGCTTGATCAAACCAAGCTTCCGAAATCTCTAAATCTCCTCGTTGAATGGCCCGTTCTCCTCGATCAGAATGGATGATTCCGTTAATCGGTAACCTCCTCCTTTAGAACCGAACTTGGGGGTTTCCCATCCCATACGGCTCATGTGATTACGTCCCTGGTTTCTCGATTCCCAAACAAAGAAAAAGTGAGAACCAACTCCGAAGTGTGGGAAGAAGGGAAATAGCCAGGTTTACAATCCTATTCGTACCAGATAAGATATTTTCCGTACTCAAAGTTTTTAAGAAGAGAATGACGAGCTCTTCCATGACTAACTACCCTACCTTAATAAGGATCTCTTGAAAGTAAATAAGAAACTCTTCCCTTTGGGATTTGGTACTACGCCGTGTCTCGTAATTAGTGTCTTTCCAATTGTCTTTGCTACAAAAGATAATTGTCTAAATTTGTTAATGAGCCAACCTCATTGTATCAATCCAGGTTTTCAATGATAAATCTTTACGGCGCTGCATTCTCTCATTGAGGCAGTTATCCATGGGATGGTTAGGCCAATTACCTATTTAAACCCGGATTTTTTCAAATAGGGTTCAATCCCGCAGCTTGTGTCAACTCCTGTTCGGGAATTGCTTGGGGGAAGCCTTCTTCATAAATAAAGTGGTTCTGAACCGAGGATTCCCAGGGCATAGGTAGTCGCACGTGGTGACAGATCACAGCCATATTATTAAAAGCTTGTGGCAGAAAAGAATTACGTTCCAGAGCTTGGAAGTAATATTCCAAAGCTTCAACATGTTTCCCATTACTGGTATGAATAAGACCTATATTATAGAGTATATAACTTCGATCGTACGAATCAATCTCCAAACGCATGGCTTTGTAATAACTTTGTGGAGCTTCTGCATATTCTCCTTCCGATTGGGCCGACATCCGTTACGGTCGCTTTTATCGGGAAGCTCCGCTTCAAAACCGTACATGAGACGTGAGTCTCATACGGCTTCTCCCGCTCAATCTATAGCAAAGCTATTAGTGTGCTATCAACTCTTTGACTATTGACAAAGGTTTGGAGTAAACGGGGGTTAGTGTCTCACAAGATTGGTATCTAACCATCCTTCCCACAAAGAGTTTTTTCTTATCGGATTAGTTGCGCTATAGTCAAAGATTTAACTAATTGGTAGCAAAACCCTCTCATGATTTCTTCGTTCCCAACAAATCGTTATTTTTCGGGAGATTAGTTAACCCGGCAATCTCCGATGATCTGAGGGGTATCCAAGATACAAACAGGATGGTTGTTTGTTGCCCCAATCACAAATAGTTGTTATCGCGATACTGGAGTTCTTAAAAGCGCGTAACATCTTTTAATTTTTAATAAGAAATTGACGGGGATTTTAGTCGCCGATTTCTTTACGTGGTGCTTACTCTCCTCTTACATCCATTCTGAGAATTCCGATATAGAAACAACTATCAATCACCAGATTTAACCTCCTGCTTGCTTTACACCTCGATCGACGAGAGACGCGATGAAGCTTATCGGGCTGGATCAATCGTGGATACACGACCGAAGGATTTGTTCGACAATCGAAAGATACCTTTACCAAATGTGGGTTTCTCAAACTAAGTATTGGAGTAACTAGTTTTTGTCAATTATTTGAATTGATAATATGTATCCGCGAATCGCACCGTCCCTATAGTATATAAAGGCTTCCCTCTCTCTCTTAGTAGTAGGTAAGAGTCGTATCAGAATATCCGCTGGAATTGTAAAAGTTTTATCGATAAAATTATCATTTCTCTGTGATCTAGGCATAATCGAGATTAACTCCTTTTTTTATCATTTTGATTATTTACCTATTACTTACGAGGACTAATCCATCGATTGAGATTACAAGAGAGAAAGAGGAAATCTAGTTGGATAACAAAAAAATTTGAGAAATAGAGATAATGAAGTAACAACTTGTACTTATGTCCGTAAATCCTACTTAATATTCCTTGTCACGAACTAGTTAGTTAGCTGGCTAGCTACTAAGACAGCTATTCTAAAATGAAGATTACTTGCAATTCCATCCTTTAAAATACTAGGATGGATTCATAAAATAAGTTCCCCGTTGAGAAATCTCCAGTTTGGGAAAGGTGACCGAGTGGTTTAAGGTATAGCACTGGAAATGCTATGTAGAATAAGAACTACCGAGGGTTCGAATCCCTCTCTTTCCTAGTTATATTTCTCTTTTCTCTACACGCACAATCCGTCTATTTACGGTTCAAAACTTAGTGAGATTACTATTTCATTTGAAGTAGTAGTATAAACTTGTTTCCTTTCCTGAATAGGAATTATTTTAACAAGAAAAAAGAATCTAGTCTAATCCTATCACCTACTCTGTCAGCCAATCCATAAAGAGAATGCCTAACTCGGGGTCCTTTTCAAAGGTATAGTTGCATACACAGAATAAAGAGAAAGCAATCAATCGTAATCCTATTCTTTAACAGATAGATTTTTATCTTGTTACGTTAGCTAAGATATATATCCCCTTTTCCATTACTCTGCTTCCTAAATCGCTCTAAGTTGAGTAATCCCGTATCGAATAATGAAGACCTCCCTCCATGAGTAGTTGATAAAACGCTATAAAATCTTCTTATACTAAGCTTTTCGAGAGTAATACTCCACTACTAATAATTCATTTATATCCAAACCTACGGATCCCCGGTTGATCATATGGTTGATTAATCCTGTTGGCTCACCTGTATTCGAAACAAAAAGAGTCAAATGATCTGGCACTTTGTCCCTTTGGGTAAATTCACCTCTCGTTGCATTGTAGGAAGTTGTTCGATTCTGAACAGTGATAGTATCCCCGGGTTTACATCGATAGCTTGGTCTATCCACAATACGATGGTTTACTAGAATATGTCTGTGATTAACTACTTGTCGCGCATTGGGGATTGTGGGAGCCATGCCTAACTGAAAAATAATAGTATCCGGACGCATCTCAAGTAGTTGCAGCAGGATTTGACCTGTCGAACCTTTAGTTTTTCTGGCGATACGAACATATTTTATTAATTGGCGCTCTGTCAACCCATAATTTATACGTAATCTTTGTTTGGCTTCCAACCGAAGGCAGAATTGGGAGATTTTCTTTGATCCTAATTGGTCGCTACCAACTTGAGATTCTTCTAAGTTAGGCCCAGGACTTTTCCCCATAAGTCCGGGTAAGTTCCTAAGACGACGCATTGATTTTAACCGAGGTCCTCGATATCGAGACATAAAAACTCCTCCCTTACAAATCTATAAAGTGAAATTAAATTTTTTTTTTCAAGTGAAAGGGGAAAATATTAAGGTCGATGCGGAAATAGTATGAATTTCCATCGCCAGATCTAGTGAGAGTTCATAACAAATAATATCTAAGTAAATCATAACATAGTAGCTATAACTTGATACATATATATACTATCTTTTAATCCCTTAGATATATTCAAATGGCAAAAAAAGAAGGGAAGGGACAGGAAATGAGATCTATTACTGATCAGAAATTGTCACCCAATTGGGTGACAATTTTGCCGTTTTTTATACATATGATTATTCTAGAATAAGAACCAAATAAATCGACGTGGGCTATGTATTGACTCTAGTATAATATTCCTGTATAATCGATTTAAGGGTGATGAAAAACAAGATCTGACAATAACTTATGGATTTTTGTTTGATAATTCATATGACACCGATCCCCTCCCTATTCTTTAAAAGATAAAAAACGAAATCGCGAAAAAGATATATGATAAGAGGGAAAAAGTGGAAGAAGCGGAATCCTTCTACGTATTTGGTGTATCTCGGTAAATCTCTCGCAGATTAGTAGCTTTCTCTCTAAAATATCAAATCAGAGAGTGGGGTTTTAGTATTAGTAAAGGTAATAAGTTGACTTAACAGTTTTTCAAACTGTCGTAAATAGGGGAAAATCTAGGTTTTTTCCTTCCCTATTTTATTTCATTGGGGCCTCAAGGTGGGGATATGGCGAAATGGTAGACGCGACGGACTCAATCGGATTGAGCCTAGGTATGGAAACATGTCCAGTGGCAGCTCTCATATTCAGGGAAACCTGGGAGTATTTGGCAGGCAATCCTGAGCCAAATCTCGCCTCATATAGCAAACAATGGCTTGGATTCGTGAGACGGGATAGGTACAGAGACTCGAAGGGGGTTATTCCAACGAGTATCTTACTAACTAGTCTTCGAAAAAACTGACTAATCAAATGGTCGATGTAATTAATTGCATGAAATACCGTATATGGATACGAGAATCTGAATTAGAGTTGAAATAACGAGATACCAATGATTAGTTTAATGTTTTCTATTTATTTTAATAGAAAACAGTATTTACTCGCGGAATTACCCTGTGACAACACTCCATTCCGTATCAGATTGACGACTCATTAACCAAATATAACCGAATCGGTCCAAGGGTAGTGACTGTATCAATTACTTCTATTCACCAGTTATCAGATATCAGGACATTCCAATCGATACTACTCATTTAAAATTCATCGAGACGTTCAGTGAATGAGTCAAAAGAGACTAGAAATCTTCTCGTGAATGAAGGTAGAGTCCCACTCTCCGTATTTGCCTTACCAAGAATTAGGTACCAACGCAAGTTGCAGTAGAAAGAAAATCCGTTGGTTTCGGCCGTGAGGGTTCAATTCCCTCTATCCCCAAAAAAAAAGTTAAGGCAGTCAGCGAGCCATTCAAATACTTGAATGGCTTAACCCATATTTGCCCCATCTTCGCATAAAGAAATGTAATCAACAAAGACAGGATTGCATGTCTTCTTGGAGTTGATTAGATGGGCAAATGCCCAAGCTAATAAGGACATTGACTAAGAGTTGTTTCTCGATTTCCCATAGCCGGGATAGCTCAGTTGGTAGAGCAGAGGACTGAAAATCCTCGTGTCACCAGTTCAAACCTGGTTCCTGGCAACTCAATAGTAAATAGAATCTTTTCCTCTATGGGATAAAACAAATCGTTAGAACCTATGTTCTAGAAAGAAGAGTGGTTCAAAAAATACTCTATAGAATCCTGGGATTCCCTGTTAAAAGGAAGAATTAGCTCTGTTCAAACAACTATCGAATAGCCGTTTGACTTCTGACGGGTATACTAACAATAGTTATTTCTAGATGGCGCGTAGAGAAACCTTTGGGTTTTATTTCATGTTTCTCTTTAAGTTGATAGGCATCTTGTAACTCGTAGAAATTCGGTACTAAGTAATCCTTACGGAGAGGCCATCCTATCCAACTATCAGGCATTAATATACGTTTTAGATAGGGATGGCCACTATGAATTATTCCCAACATGTCATAAGATTCACGTTCTTGAAAGTCGGCACCTTTCCAAACCCGAAAAACTGAAGGTATTTGAGGGTTTGTTCTTGAGATAAAAACCTTTGTGCATATCTCCTCGGGTTGATCTGATTGATCTCTTATCTGGGTTAAATGATAAACACTAACTAAGGACCCTCCCGGTGTTGCGTCATAAGCACATTGAGATCTTAAATAATTGAATCCATAAGCATATGAGGCAACGGCTATAGATAACCACTCCGATGACTTCACCTCCAAAATCTCTATACCACTGTAATCGTAACCTAGAGGTCGATGTGGAAACTTATGTTTAGTTAACCATGTCGATAATCGGCCTCGTGTGTCCAGGTTGGATTGATCTTTATCAACGATATTCATGTTAATACCTAGTTATTGCTAAGAATCCTTCTAGAAGAGATAGAATAAATAGTATTTATAATCTGACTTATAAGGATTCATCATATTCCTTGACAAATTTATGCAAATCTCCCACAGGATTTGTTTGTATTAATCGTGTGCTATAAATCCCTATTTCCCGGGTGTATTTCCTGGCACCAGGTAGAAAACGGAATTGATGACTTAAACTAAAGCATCTCATTCGGGTGGGGCGAGACGACTCCTGTAAGAGACTATTTCGAGCGATTTTCTTGCGAAGTTTCGTTACGGCATCAATAATAGATTCGGGTTTGGGAGGGCAACCCGGCAAATGAATATCAACAGGGATTAATTTATCTATTCCGCGCACGGTACTGTAGGAATCTGTACTAAACATGCCTCCCGTAATAGTGCAAGCTCCCATAGCAATTACATATTTTGGTTCAGGCATTTGCTCATAGAGTCTTATTAGTGATGGGGCCATTTTCATTGTTATAGTACCGGCAGTAATAATTAGGTCAGCTTGTCTAGGGCTGGATCTAGGTACCAGTCCGTACCTGTCAAAATCAAACCGTGAACCAATAAGAGAAGCAAATTCAATGAAACAACAACTGGTACCGTATAAGAGTGGCCATAAACTAGATAATCTGTACCAATTGGAGAAATCACTTATGCTAGCCAGAAGTATTGAATCTGGCATTTTACCCCGCTGAGGTAGTCGTGCTACCGGATTTGAAATAGTGTTTTTATATTCGTCTTTGAAATTACTTCTTTTATTCTCATTCAAATGCTCATAAGTTAAGACCATTCCGGTGCTCCTTTTCGCCAGGCATAAACCAATCCCACGACTAGTATGAATATGAAAATAATAGCTTCAACAAAAGCGAATAAGCCTAATTCCCGGAAAGATGTAACCCAAGGATAGAGAAATACGGTTTCAACGTCGGATACCGTGAAGACTAAAGCAAACATGTAATGACGTATCTGAAATCGGGTCCAAGTGTCTCCCCTTGGTTCAATACCTGATTCGTAACTTGCTAACTTCTCTGGCCTTTGGGAACTGGGAGCCACAAACCTGGAAATCGAAAAAGCCAAAAATGGAATAGATATACAGACTAGTAAGAAAATCCAGAAAGAATCATATTGTTGATATGGAAACATCCACACACTCCTTCCTTATTAAGATTAAGGATTATTGCGATCACTCTATGCAGGTTTAACACTTAGGGTTTAAACGGAGAAGTGGGCTGTTGTTAAAGCCCGTTTTTGACCCTTATTTCTAATAAATATTTTAGTACAAGATTAAACGATAGTATCGATTTTTTTATTTTTATTATTGGTAGAATGACTACATAGACATAATAACCCCAGTTCATTGCACATTAGGGATGAAGGTTTTTTGGAAACTCTCTTGTACTTTTTAAGAAAGTACGGATTGTTTCAATTGATGGGATTGGATAATTCGATCCGATGTGAATCCTACCAATTAAATAGAATCTCAATGTGTTAATGAATTTATCTTTTTATTCATGGATTTGTTCTATCTAGATATTCTATCTAGATATTAGGTATAGATACTCTTTTTTCTGAAGGAGTTAGGATTATAACGGATTCGAACCGTAGACACCACTTTCGATTATGCAGACCGAAAAACAAGTATTTAAGCTACATGTTGAATCCAAGATGCCACTTTCACGGCATCGGGCTAAAATTCAAATGGATCCGAACAACCATTGATGTCCGAACCTTTATCTTATAAATAATGTAAATATAAAGAGATGGCTCTGTGTGCTTATATTTAATGCAGTCTTTATTTCTTCTCAAGCATTCCAAATGGATTAACCAATCCCAAAATCTATTAAGAAGATTCTATATGTTATGTTAAAACATGTCTACGTCACAGAGAATCCCATATTGCACGGGATCTCTCTCGTTAAAAGAGATACCTTTACAACACACTTTCTATACCTGGAAATAGCCAAGACAAGAAAGAGTTTTTTTTTAGCCCCTTGTATTATCCACCGATTCATGTATTGGAGAAATCAATCTTAAATAATATAAACTAGTTTGGTTAGGATCGATTCTGTTGTCATGTTACTATTCTTTCTTGTGAGTAGAAGTAAAACAGATATAAAGCATGCAACGGTAGTCGTTAGATTCCAACGAATCTTGCGAAGAAACATCGATCACCTCTACAGGTATAAGTCAGGCATTCATTCTATTATAGCTTTTAATGAAACCACTCGCGTAAACAATGTCTTACGCGCTAGGAATTATTCTTGGCAAGGGAATTAATTGGTCAAAGAAGTAAGATTTCTATGGAAGTCAAATAATTTGTTTGTTTTTTTGAGTTAACTTAGGGTTAAGTCGCTTGCTTACTATGAGTTTTTGTATATATAATATTCATATCTCTATCTATAAGAATAGATAGAGATAGATAGGCTAATCTAAGAGCAAAAAAAACGACGGCAACCTACTTAACTCAACGGTTAGAGTATCGCTTTCATACGGCGGGAGTCATTGGTTCAAATCCAATAGTAGGTAACTGATTTAGGTGACACTTATTTGATACTGCGAATCCTAGACATGGCATCTAATAAAAGAAGTTTCACTACGGACAAGATTTTCCAAAAGCAGGTTACCGTAGCAGCAAATTAATGAAGAAAAGACGGGATCGTCGCGCCGACTAAAAGTGGCAAGTCCTGTTGGACTAGAACTAAATAGTAGTTGAAGCTTCTAATCTGGCTTTAGCTCTTCTAAATCTTAAGTTAGCTTCTATTCTCCTTCTCCTTCCTTCTGCTCCAACTAACTCTGCCTCAGCCATTTGGAAATTCTTGCGAGCTTCATCGGGATCAATTTCGCTAGCTCTTTCTGCTTCGTTAACTAATATTGTCACTCGATTATTATCGACCATTGCAAAACCACCCATTAGGGCCATTGCAGACCATTGTCCATTAGTATTTATCTTCGAGACCCCCATATCCAAAGCTGTTAAAAGGGGTGCATGATTAGGTAATATGCCAATCTGGCCACTGTTGGTGGATAGAATCACTTCCCATACTTCGGAATTCCAAACTATTCGATTAGGGGCCATTACACGAAGACTCAATACCATACCCTTATTGACCCCCCACCTGTAAAGATGCCGCTTTTGCGGCAGCTTCATCAATATTGCCAACTGGATAAAAAGCTTGCTCGGGAAGATTATCCAACTCTCCGGGAAGAATCATTTGAAATCCCTTAATTGTTTCTGGTAAACTTACATATTTACCTGGAGAACCAGTGAATACTTCAGCGACAAAAAAAGGTTGTGATAAAAAACGCTCTATCTTTCGAGCTCGAGCTACTGTCAAACGGTCCTCTTCAGATAATTCGTCTAGTCCGAGAATAGCTATAATATCCTGAAGCTCTTTATAACGCTGCAATGTTTGCTTAACTCCTTGTGCCGTTTCATAATGTTCTTCCCCTACAATCCAAGGCTGTAACATCGTTGAAGTCGAATCTAACGGATCCACAGCTGGATAAATACCTTTTGCTGCTAAACCTCTTGAAAGCACAGTTGTAGCATCTAGATGTGCAAATGTTGTCGCTGGAGCTGGATCCGTTAGATCATCTGCGGGTACGTAAACAGCTTGAATCGATGTTATCGACCCTTCCTTGGTAGAAGTAATTCTTTCTTGTAATGATCCCATTTCTGTAGCAAGAGTCGGCTGATAACCCACAGCGGAAGGCATCCTGCCTAGTAATGCTGAGACCTCAGATCCTGCCTGTACAAATCGAAAAATGTTGTCAATGAATAAGAGTACATCTCGCTTGTTGATATCTCTGAAATACTCCGCCATTGTTAAAGCAGTTGAGCCAACTCTCATACGAGCTCCCGGTGGTTCATTCATCTGACCATAAACTAAAGCCACTTTTGATTCCGATATATTTTGCTCATTAGTAACTTTTGACTCTTTCGTTTCCATGTAAAGGTCATTACCCTCACGTGTACGTTCCCCTACCCCGCCAAAAACAGATACACCTCCATGGGCTTTCGCTATGTTATTGATCGATTCCGTGATAAGAACAGTCTTCCCGACTCCGGCTCCTCCAAATAGGCCAATTTTTCCACCTCGACGATACGGAGCCAAAAGATCCACAACCTTAATACCTGTTTCAAAAATCGATAGCTTAGTATCCAATTGAGTAAATGCAGGAGCAGACCTGTGGATTGGAAATGTTGTACTGCTTTGAACAGGACCTAGATTATCTACAGGTTCGCCAAGTACATTAAATATTCGGCCAAGAGTAGTTTCACCAACAGGAACATTTAAAGGAGCTCCCGTATCAACAGCGGACATACCTCTCATTAATCCATCTGTGGCACTCATCGATACGGCTCTTACTTCATTGTTACCTAACAATTGTTGAACCTCACAAGTAACATTAATATCTTGTCCTGCCGAGTTTCTTCCCTTGACTATTAAGGCATTATAGATGCTGGGCATTTTTCCTGTTGAAGAAGCCACATCCAATACTGGTCCTATGATCTGAGTGATGTACCCTACGTTTCTTTCCACCAATTCAGAAATCTCGAAAGAAAGGGAACTAGTTTTCATAACTGTTTTGGCGTGTTTCCTTCAGTATTTTTTTAATGAATCGATAGAGATATTTGGTATTTCACTGCCCTGTGGTGAGTAATAGTAGAAATCCACACTTTCCACTCCTACTTCCCCTCAATTTGAGGATATAACTATAGAAAAACAAAAAGGAAATGAAGTAACAACAGAGGATGGCCAAGAGAATAGTTTTTTCCGCACGACTTCGATAACATATTGGTATCTGCCCTCGATATTGGATAATCTGCTTTGTTTCTTTTTTTTCTAGCTCCTCTACTCATAGATACATAGGGTACCCACCCACACTTAGTGGGTTCGTGATCTATTCATCAGTCTAACAACGAACCGATTTCCGAGTCAATGTATCGGAATAGACAGAACAATCCTTTCTAAGAGGTTTAAGAAACCATATTTGAATAGTTGCACTCTTTATTGAATACAATATAAAATAGTAATGTTCACTTCTCGAAGTGGATTGTATTTAAGTATCGTGTGGATTTTGATAAATCAAAATCCACTCCAAGTATCACGTAAAAATACTTTACCTACGCCGAGCAGATCTCATTATATACAAGATTTATTACTTCAGTCATAGGGAGGAACAAACTCATGTCGCCACAAACAGAGACTAAAGCAGGCGTTGGATTCAAAGCTGGTGTCAAAGATTATCGATTGACCTATTACACTCCCGAATACAAGACCAAAGATACTGATATCTTAGCAGCTTTCCGAATGACCCCACAACCAGGTGTACCCGCTGAGGAAGCTGGAGCTGCAGTAGCTGCGGAATCGTCTACGGGTACGTGGACTACAGTATGGACAGACGGACTTACTAGTCTTGATCGCTACAAAGGTCGATGCTATGATATTGAGCCCGTAGCCGGAGAGGAAAATCAGTATATTGCATACGTAGCTTATCCTTTGGATTTATTTGAGGAAGGTTCCGTTACCAATATGTTCACTTCCATTGTAGGAAATGTTTTTGGGTTTAAGGCTCTAAGGGCTCTTCGTCTGGAAGACTTGCGGATTCCTCCTGCGTATTCCAAAACCTTTCAAGGACCCCCTCATGGGATTCAGGTGGAAAGGGATAAACTAAACAAATATGGACGTCCCTTATTAGGATGTACAATTAAGCCAAAATTGGGCTTGTCTGCCAAAAATTATGGTAGAGCGGTTTATGAATGCCTTCGTGGTGGACTTGATTTCACGAAAGATGATGAAAACGTCAATTCTCAACCGTTTATGCGTTGGAGAGATCGATTCGTATTTGTAGCAGAAGCTCTATTTAAATCTCAGGCTGAAACCGGTGAGATTAAGGGGCACTACTTAAATGCCACTGCAGGTACATGTGAAGAAATGATGAAACGAGCTGTTTTTGCAAGAGAATTGGGTGCACCAATCGTCATGCATGACTATTTAACGGGAGGGTTTACTGCAAATACCAGCTTAGCCCATTATTGCAGAGACAATGGATTGCTTCTCCACATTCACAGGGCAATGCATGCAGTTATTGATAGACAGCGAAATCACGGTATGCATTTCCGCGTATTAGCCAAAGGATTACGCATGTCTGGCGGGGATCATATCCATGCCGGAACCGTAGTAGGAAAATTGGAAGGCGAGCGCGAAGTTACCCTAGGGTTTGTTGACTTACTTCGCGATGATTTCATCGAAAAGGATCGTAATCGTGGCATTTATTTCACCCAAGATTGGGTCTCCATGCCGGGTGTATTTCCCGTAGCTTCAGGGGGGATCCATGTTTGGCACATGCCTGCCTTAACCGAAATCTTTGGGGACGACTCTGTCCTACAATTTGGTGGAGGAACCTTAGGACACCCTTGGGGAAATGCACCAGGTGCCGTAGCTAACCGAGTTGCTTTAGAAGCTTGCGTACAGGCTCGTAATGAAGGTCGCGATCTTGCCCGTGAAGGTAATGAAATTATTCGTGAAGCTAGTAAGTGGAGTCCAGAATTAGCTGCTGCATGCGAAATATGGAAATCAATTAAATTCGAATTTGAAACAATTGATACATTGTAAATTTAGTACGAGTGAGCTCTCTGATTTAAAATCTCTTTAAAAACTCTTGCTAGACAAAACTAAGAGTATTGGGAAAGCATTTTATCTCCCGATACTCTTAGTCCCTTGAAGAAAGGTTAGTAACTTAATGGAGGTAAGTGCGTGGTATAAAAGCGCAGATACGAGGGTTCGAATCCCTACCAATTTAATATCATAAAAAAAAAAAACAGTATAAAAATTCAAAGATTGTCCTTGTCCTATACCTAAAGATTTACCAAATAATCCAATCTAATCGTGTGTTAGTTTCCAATAGATTGGATCTTTTGGATTGCTTTCTCGGATAATCGAGATAAGATTTCTAATATATGACTGATTGAGGAAATGAGATCGTTAGTCAACTTCCAATTTCTTCTTGTTACTGCACTTGTAGATTCGAAGTTCGTTCCGATTTGTCTGATATGAAGACTCTGCCGCTTCGCAAAAAGAAATTTCGCTATTGTTTGTTCCACGAGCTAACAAAATGGAGGAGGAGATTGTCACGTCTGTAATAAATTGGTTTGAAGATAAGCGAAAATTTGGTGGATTTATTGGGGCTTTACTTGAAGAAGCTACGAGAAGCTCTCTTTCAAATGAAAGGGAGAAACGAGTAAGCGTCAATGCAAGCAAAGGATTATGGGCTCGGTGTGATAATTGTGGAAATATGCTTTATGTGAAATTCTTAAAACAGAATAGAAGTGTTTGTGAAGAACGTGGTTATCACCTCCCAATGAATAGTATGGAAAGGATTGAACTCTCAATTGATCCCAACACGTGGATTCCCATGGATGAAGATACGACCGCAAGGGATGTTTTAAGTTTTTCTGACGAGGATTCTCATGAGAATCGTTTACTTCTTTCTCAAGAAAAGACGGGTCTGGTTGATGCCGTTCAAACAGGTATAGGATATCTGAATGGAAAACTTATTGCGCCTGGTGTTATGGACTTTCATTTTATGGGAGGAAGTATGGGCTCTGTAGTAGGTGAAAAGATTACTCGTTTAATTGAATATGCAACGCAAAAGGTTTTACCACTGGTTTTGATTTGTGCTTCTGGGGGAGCACGTATGCAGGAAGGAACATTTAGTTTAATGCAAATGGCTAAAATATCTTCGGTTTTACAACTCCATCAGGTTCGGAAGAAACTGCTGTACATATCCGTTCCTACTTATCCAACTACGGGAGGTGTTACCGCTAGCTTCGGGATGTTAGGAGATATAATTATTGCCGAGTCTAAAGCTTATATAGCATTCGCAGGGAAAAGGGTAATTGAATAAACTTTGCGACAGAAGATACCAGACGACTTTCAAGCAGCTGAATCTTCATTTACTAATGGGCTACTCGATTCAATCGTTCCACGTAATCTCCTGAAGGGTGTTTTGAGCGAAATATTTGAGCCTTATTTCTCAGTTCCTTACAATAAATAAGAATTAAGATTCGATTTACCCTGAAGTTTAATTCTTGCTTTCTGTTTTGTATTGCATACTCTCTCACCAGGGAGAGAATGAAATAATGCCCTAGGTTTCCTCTTTTCCTATGGAAAGAATCCTGTAAAAGGGTAATTTGAATCCAATGAGCTATTTTGTTTGAGAGGCCCTTTACCTTTTTTGGGTGAAGAGAATATGATTAAATATTAGAAAGAATAGTAAAATAGATATACGTTGTTGTATAAATACTTTTTATAATGAGGCAATTTCACCATGACAGCATCCTATCTACCCTCTGTTTTTGTTCCCTTAGTAGGTTTACTGTTCCCAGCAGTTGCAATGGCTTCTCTCTTCTTATATATAGAGAGGGATGAGATATTGTAATCCATTCCCTCCCTCCCCAGCTGTTTATTCTAAGATACACTCAGATCTAGTTCATTTTCGATTTCTCTTACAAATCGGGTTTTAGACTTACTGCTAGTCAAAACTCAATCTAGGTAATCTAGGTTCTGTGTTGGCAGGTACCTACACTTTAATTTCTAGTAGCCCAATGAGATTCTTGATCGTTGATCAACGATCAAGAATCTGAAATACTTTTAAGAAAAACCAATGCTTGTACGCTAAAGCATTGTTCGATCCCAGATTTGAGTTGTCTCGTTTACCCTGACAATAAAAGGGTATAAATGGTAACACTAAATCATCTTGAATCTATGAGCATAAGGAACAAGTAAAAAGAAAGGGGAATCTGCAAACAGAAGTTATTTATTTCAAAGATCGAATAAATAGAAATGAATTGCCACCCTAATTGGATCCAAATAGAACTTATAAAGGGTTCACGTACATTTACAAACTCGTGTTGGGCTTGCCTTCTCGTCTGCGGTGCAACAGGTTTCTTACTAGTGGGTTTATCTAGTTGTATTGGCGAAGAGCTGATCCCCAAACTCTCGTACAAACAGATTGCATTCATTCCTCAAGGTCTTGTTATGTGTTTTTACGGTATCGCTGGCCTATTTCTAGGGTTGTATCTATGGTGTACTATTCTTTGGAATGTGGGGAGTGGATATAATTATTTTGATAGGCGGGAGGGCAGTTCTTCTATTTTTCGATGGGGTTTTCCCGGTAAGAACCGTCGTATACACATCCAACTCCTATTAAGAGATATTGAAGCAATTGGTTTAAGAAATCAGGAGGGTTTTTTCCCGAGTCGAATCTTATACTTAAAAGTGCGAGGGCAAAGAAGTATACCTCTAACTAGGATCGGTGAGAACTCGACTTCAGACTATATGGAAGAAAAAGCTGCGGAACTTGCTCGTTTCTTACGTGTATCAATTGAGGGATTTTGAAATCCAGTCGACAACTAATATTTCTTAACCGTAGAGGATTCTCACATAAGATTGACTGCAAAAGGTCAATCAAGAGTTTGGAAAGATTCTAAAGGATAAAGAAACGAATTGTAGATCTCCCCCCGGGGGAGATCTCGTACTTTTTCCTTTCTCGATAGACAGGTAATTTATAATCTATATGGAATTGTTTCACTGGAAGCAACAGATTACTCAGTTGTTTTGCAATACTCCATCTCGTTCGTTAGATAGAGCTTATGAAGCTAGTAAACATTTGCAGCTTCATTCGATATCTTTTACACGACTAAAACAATTTCTCCCATGGGCAGGTAATTCTCAGTGGACCCGAGTTGTTATATGTTATAGCCTTTTAGAACACAGATTTAGTCTATTTCTTTTACGGATCCATAAATATGTGAGGATTCTTTTTTTTATTTGTATAGGTACCCTTCGTTCATTTGTGATTAAGAAACGCAGATCTCATCCCGATTACGGCAATAGAGGTTATCCGGTGGAAGAATGGTTAGCTACAGCTACGCACAAGCTTTTGGCTACATCAATCCCCCAAAAGATATCTTTAGGCTATCGTCCTAATTCTTACATGGTTTTTGAATCGAGGAATCGTGGGAGAGGAAGTAATAACTTCTCAATCTACGAATTTAAAAGCGATTCCCCCTCTGTCTCGGTAAATCGATCTAATTATGCCAAGTTCAATAACCTAAATAGGATGAATAGAAAGTTAGCTTGGATCAAAGAAACCTCGCGTGAATTTGATTTTTGGCGAAAATCTCATTCCAAACCAATATTTTCATCTCGAACTGAAAAAAAAACATTGGCTAAAGACTACGAACTAGCGGTTTCTTGTCGCAGTTCAGTAGCTTATGAGCCCATTGGGTTGGTACCTCGATCTGTTACTCGAACCTTATCCCGTTTCAAGGAAGAATTATCAAATCAATCCAGTTTATTAGTACAAAATGATTTTGATTTATCTCGGAATCAAGCAGCTGTTTCCCTCCAATATGTTGGATTCCTCTCCCTTCTATTCCCATTTCGATTTGCTATAGAAAATTGGTTTTTGAAGCCCCAGATTAAGACTTGGTGGGACATCCTTCAGATTCAAATCTTTTTAAACCCATTTCAAGAAGAAAAGGCTTTGAGCCAACTACGAGAAGCAGAAGCCCTACTTTGGTTAGATAATGTGATTGGTAATTTGGCAGATACTCCGCTTGAAAATCTTGATGCAGATGTGCATTATAATACTTTTAGATTAGCAATGACATATGATGAGCCTAATATCCAACTATTAGTGCAGCTCGCAACCGATATAATTAGCATTGTCACTCTAATCCTTTCACTCTTATTGGGTCGAAAAAGACTTGCGGTTTCAAATTCCTGGATTCGAGAATCATTTTATAGTTTGAATGACACAATGAAAGCGTTTTTTATCCTTCTACTGACTGATTTATGTGTAGGGTTTCACTCGCCTCATGGTTGGGAAATACTGTCAGAGTCCTTCCTAGTACATTTTGGGTTGACTCCCAATAGATATGTAATTGCCTGCTTCGTATCAACTTTTCCAGTTATTTTGGATACGTTGTTTAAGTATTGGATCTTTCGTCATTTGAATCGAATATCTCCTTCGATTGTAGCAACGTACCATACAATGAGTGAATGACAATCACTACTCCAACTCAGTAAGCTCTCTTTGTTATTCATTTGACTCTTTATATCATTTCCGATCATCTTCTGATTCATTGCAGAAAGAAAAAGGGATTTAGTACTAGGAAAGAATTAGGGAGGAAATAACTTCCTCGTATTACGCAAGTTATTGACCTGTTTGTACAAATATTTAAGACTAATTATTGACCTATGCAAGCAACAAGAAACAAATGGATGAAAGATTGGTGGATTCTATCACTTATAGCATCACTAAGTTTTGGCAGATTAAGTTATCCATCTGTATCAAAAGCATACCCGATTTTTGCGCAACAGAACTATGAAAATCCACGTGAAGCTACAGGTCGTATTGTATGTGCCAATTGTCATTTAGCCAAGAAAACCATTGATATTGAAGCTCCGCAATCGGTTCTTCCTGATACTGTGTTCGAAGCAATTGTTAAGATTCCCTACGACACGTAGATAAAGCAAGTACTCGCAAATGGGAAAAAAGGGGGTCTGAATGTTGGCGCCGTTCTTATCCTACCAGACGGTTTTGAATTAGCTCCCCCTAATCGCATCCCAGCCAAAATAAAGAATAAATTGGGGAAATTATCGTTTCAAAGTTATCGACCTGGGAAAGAAAATATAGTTGTTGTAGGCCCAGTACCGGGCAAGTTATATAATGAAATTGTCTTCCCAGTCTTATCGCCAGACCCCAGTAACAAGAAAGAAGCGCATTTCTCAAAATACCCTATTTATGTGGGAGCTAACAGAGGGAGGGGACAAATCTATCCCGATGGAAGCAAAAGCAATAACACAGTTTATACTGCCTCGTTAACGGGGGAGATTAAAAAGGTTGTTCGAAAGGAAGGAAAAGGTGGGTACGAGATTACAATTGAGGATTCATCTCAGGGTCGTGAAGCAATTGATCTTGTACCTCCCGGTCCCGAACTCATCGTTTCAGAAGGTGAATCTGTTAAAACGGATCAGCCTTTGACTAGTAACCCAAATGTTGGAGGATTTGGTCAAGGAGAAGTAGAAATCGTATTACAAGATCCCCGTCGGATCCAAGGTCTCTTAGCTTTCTTTGCATCGGTTCTTTTAGCACAGATCTTTCTTGTTCTTAAGAAGAAGCAGTTTGAGAAAGTCCAGTTAGCAGAAATGAATTTCTGATTACAAATTAGAACCTTCGTCTTAAAAATCGAACCGTATAGGATAGGGTAGAGCAAAAAATGGTTTTTTTTACTTATATTTTTTGATTCGAGACTTGTAAGTTCTAGAAGTGGTCTGTAATAAGCTATAGATTATTCAGGATTTTTGAATAAGCGGGAAAAAGAAAGAAAGAGTTATCTGAGAGTCACATGGTTTGAATGGGGATGAATCAGTCATAGAGATGGAATGATCAAGAAAGTCAATAATGTTGGTGGAATTGATACCACCAACACTCCCAAGGATAAGGTCTCCTGGTATAATAGATATCTTTTTCTTTATCTTTGTTCGCTAGTCGATTTGAATTACAACAAAAAGGTAGGCAAGTAATCAATAACTTCTAATTTATGAGAATGAACTGAAAAAAGAAAATATGATAACTATGATCTACAAAATTATGTAGCGTAACTATAGATTTATCTAATGGTCATAAAGTATGAAACAGATATTGTGGGAATTAGAAAGAGACATTTATTACTCTATCAATCGGACAGATCAATTGCTGTAGCATAATTTTTTAGGAATAGGCGTCAATGTAGCTAAACCCCATTAATCGTTCAAAGTCTTATGAAGATATAATAAATCGATTGGATCGTATCTTTTGAAACATTGGTTTATAAGAATTCATATTAGTGAAAACAATTAAGAGATTTGTTGAGATATATATATATATATAATCCATTATTATCCTAAAGGATGTAAATATTCTTTTCAAACAAACTATTTTTTCTTCTCCTTCTTAGATTTTTGTTAAAAAGAGAAGAAAAAAGCGGAAACTCCGTTTACGGGATTAGGTCCAAATTCCCTGTTTGATCTACATTTGAGGTAAAAAGAAGTATTTAATGATTCCTTGGCAGCTTAAACCTCCAAAAAAAAAATTCAAAGAGATGACCCTAACCCTGAATAAGCTCCATAGAAAAAGACGCCCGTCAAACCTATCGCAAGTGTACCGGCCACAGTACCTACCAACCGCAGGGGAACTCTTCCAGTGGTATTTGTCATCTGCCACACCTCCTTCCCGCTCTTTTTCTTTCTAGATGTTAACCGGCCTCGACTCCAGACATGTACGGTCAATAATAATTGGGATCTTGATCTCTTCCAGACAATCCGATCGATTTTTACTAATTGAAGAAATAATTAGAAGATAGAACGGCAAGTACAAAAATCGGCAATAGTCCCCAATAAAGGCTTGTACGATTCGGTTCCACGCTCTGCTTATTTGGATTTGGTTGTGTCATAGATTCAGTGCTCACGAAAAACTATCTTTGGATGAATTGCGTAGCTGATATGGATCCTAAGAAAAAAACCGTTGGCACAGCTAATCCATGTACAGCCAACCATCTAACAGTGAAAATTGGATAAGTCTTATCTAAAGCCATTGATTTCTCCTAGAAGGATTTCGTGAATGCATCAACTTGTTCTAATGAATCGAAGCGGCCGGTTATTAGAGGAATTTCCTGACGACTCTCTGAGAAATATTCGTTTGGACGAGGGCTTCCGAAAACGTCATAAGCTAAACCTGTGCTTACAGACAGCCAACCTGCGATAAACAGGGAGGGTATAGTAATGCTGTGAATGACCCAGTATCGAATACTAGTGATGATGTCGGCAAAGGGGCGCTCTCCTGTATTCCCAGACATGTTTAACTCCGTATCTAGCTTATCTACCTTCCTATACTAGAAAGACTTGATTGATTGTTTCCCGAATTAAATAGAAGAGATCAAAGGGATTTTACTGTAAGAAGATATGCACGATGCCCTTGCAAGAATAGAATCCCTTTGAATAAATTGAAACTAATCATAATTAGTTTGTCACTACTATACCTAAGGTATCTTCAAAATGCACTGGGTAAGTATAGCTATTTAACGTTTAATGGGGCAAGGTTCCTAACACTTTTTTAAAACTCACAACTATTATACTTGATCTATCATTATCTCCGCATAACAAGTAAATTAGATGTATTGAAAGCCTGGTAGCAAAAATAAAGAATGAAACTTTTAAACCTTCTAAGATAAGAGGTTTCCCTTATTTGTCCCACCATATAACAGAAACTTGTTTGTTATCTGACTCTGTCATTCAATCTAATATCTACGTGTTTTGGTTGCCGCTTAAAAAGAAGCGAATAGACTAGAAAAAGAATGGACAACCGTCTCGATACATTAGCTCTTATCAACCCTTAGTTGAACTATTATGTAAGCTGTAAGGAGAAGTAATTGTGACACCTAAACCCTTCTTTTAACTAAATAAGATTTAAATACTCAAATCTATACAATAGATATTGATTGAATTGTGCATACAGATTTTAGTAAACAGCTTTGATTAGGAGATTTAGGATGATAAACTACTCAAGGAAGCTGTATCTTACTCCAATGGCTAAGTATTCTCATAATCGGATATATGTTCACTCCATTAAGCTACTTTGCTTTTTTGATGATTGCGCTAATCCTCACCCTATCTTTATTTGTTGGCTTGAATAAGATTCAGATTTTGTAACTTCTTGATTAGATTACTCCCTTTCAAAAAACAAAGAGGGCTGGTGGTCCTTTTCATTCACGCATAGCGCTTACTAATCCGCCGCACTTGCCAACGATTAATTACTGATTTATCTGTGAATTAGATTTGGTAAGTATATGTAAAATTTATTTACAGATTAAAATGGTTGAAGCATTACTATCTGGAATTGCGTCGGGCTCGATTCCGATAACCTTAGCTGGATTATTTGTAACTGCATACCTGCAATATCGACGAGGTGATCAATTAGATATTCGATAAGAAGTAGTTGGAAAACGACCTACTAAAGATAAGAAAGAAGACAGAATAGATCTGCCAAACCCTGTCTCTATTCTATTGTTAACCAATTTCATCTTTTCTTTTTAAGAAGGGTTTGGGAAATAAGCAGTAAATGTCATAAACTATTTACTTTTCTAAAACTCATAATTAGTGTTATATCCACTTAAGATTTAGTGCACATTTAATACCAGGATTGTAATACACGCCTTGTAGGATTCGAACCTACGACATCGGGTTTTGGAGACCCGTGTTCTACCGAACTGAACTAAAGGCGTTTTTCCCTGGGAGGAGTCTATCCAACCTCCAGAGTGAGAATCTCGGTTTTCTACATAGTTTGAGACCATAAGAATCGATGGATTATCCCGTTGGGATATAAGAGTCAACTCTAGACCATAGGTTGGCTAAAATATTAAAAAGATAGGGATGACGGGATTTGAACCTGCGACATTTTGTACCCAAAACAAACACGCTACCGACCTGCGTCACATCCCTTCCTGCCAAGGAAGCTTATATCTCATATATCCAGTGTTTTAATCTAATGTCATTCGCTCGCCATTTGCTCTAATTGATTATAATATTTTATTATAGATACTAGCTAGTCTGGAACTAGGATTTCGCCTCTTGGAAATCCCATTTTTTTATAAAAACTGCTACTATTACCTCTCCTCACAGATCCTACCCCTCTATTCTAGCCATCTAGTACTCTACTTGGAGATACTCTATTCTTAGATATGGGAAATTTCTTAGACCCAAAGGCTTAATCTTTTAGACTATAAATACTAGAAAGAAAAACAAAAAGATGAGGAGAGGAATTTTGAGAATAACTTGAAAATAAGGAAAATTACGATGCAATACGTAAAAATATATCTTTCCACGGCCCCGGTGGTAGCTACAATATGGTTCGTTTTACTAGCCGGTTTATTAATAGAAATAAACCGATTCTTTCCGGATGCTTTAGTATTTCCATTCTTCTAACTTATTCTTACTGGGTTAAGGAGTCGTTTACAAATTAAAAGAAGGAATAGGTGACAAACCTTCAACATAAACTAATAGATCGAAGGATTGATGAAAGGAGCTAAATATCCCAATAACTAATCCAAAACCGAAACCTCACTCCTAGTTCTTTCATTCTATTATAGATCTACAAGTGACCCCCTTTCCCCTTTTCTTTTAAAGGGGAAGAAAACCTATTCTATTAAATTAAAAGAGTAATTTTATCTCATGTCTAAGAGTAAAGATGTAAGGGTAACGATCGCTTTGGAATGTACAAGCTGTATATTGATGCGGGCTCAGGAGAAATCCGCGGGCATTTCTCGATACACTACGCGTAAAAATCGTCGAAACACACCGACTCGATTGGAATTACAAAAGTATTGTTTTTATTGTCAAAAGCATACTTTGCACAAAGAATCGAGAAAATAAAGATTGATTCTTCTTAGCTTAGGGAGTCCATATTCAAGACTCGTGTGCGTCAATAATTAAAAGAAATATAATGAATAAATTTATACAATCTTCTCGTAGACGTTCTCCGTCTATTCGTTCCGATGAAACTATTAATTACAAAAATACTAGCTTACTCCGTCGTTTCGTTAGTGAGCAGGGAAAGATTTTATCAAGACGAATGAATAGATTAACCTCAAAGCAGCAGCGTATGGTAGCTACTGCAATAAAGAGAGCCCGTATTTTAGCCTTATTGCCCTTCTTAAACAATGAGATTTAGATAATTCCAAAAAATTAAATAAATGCTAGTAGATTCTCTAATCTAGTAAATAATGTAACAAGTGAAACTCTTTGTAAAGCAGGTGCTAGTCCAGTCATATCGTTCACATCGATAGTTACGAGGTAATATGTTTTTTGACTCCCCCTTATTCTCCTCTCTCTCTTTCAGCTTTAATCTTTTTGTTAGCTCTGCAACTCGATTTGGTTTCCCTGCCTCTCCTTTCTAAATCAACTGGGAGAGGCTTAAATCTATCAATCTCTTTTGCTACTAATCCTTTGTATTATTTTAGAGAAACAATATGCATCTAAAATAACTATCTGAGCTAGTGTCTTGCGATTCAGAAGAATTTGATTTTCATATAAACTACAAATCGCTGAACTATGTGTAATCCCCTCTCTCCGTGCTGCTGCATTAATTCGGCTAATCCACAGGCGTCGAAAGGTTCTTTTGCAATTCTTTCTATCTGTGTAAGCACAAGATAAAGCTTTTCTTCGTCGCTGATTTGCTATTCTAAATAATTTCGAATGAGTGCCCCGAAAACCGGATGCAAAATCAACAATGTTTTTGCGATACTTTCGGGCCACGAATCCTCGCCTTACTCTAGTCATTATACGTCTAGCCTCACAAAAAATCCCAAATTTAAAATTAAATAAGGTCTAAATTTTCCAATTATTTTATTCCAAGTCTTTAAGTTTAAAGAGTCTAATTCTGGTATCTCTTAATTAATGATATCAAAGTGTTACAATATGTTAGAAAAACTACGTTCCCTCAAAAGGGAAATCCTTATTAAGATTTCTGATAACGCACACTCAGATTTCCAGCTTCCACTCGTTCTTAGGTTTACCGACACTATGTACCATGTTTAATTCCTTTAAACCTGTCACCCAGAGATATTTAAAAATTCTTTCTTTTGTTTCGATCTTGTGTAGGAATTAGAGATTCCCGGAGCTTCTGCTAGTCCGACTTTCCCTTCTGTACATATTCCAATGCCGCAAACTAACTTCTTATCAATTAACCGAGAAGCTAGATTTTTTGTCGGAGATGTTACAGATCCCAATGTTTCCGTGATCAATTTTTACTGGCAGCTGGATCCCCCCTATATACCGGAGTAAAAACTTGATCTGAAATCAGGTAAGTCAACCTACTGTTGGTGGTCTGCATGATCCCCAACATTTAACTCAGCTCATTAAAGCTTTTCCAATAAGATTCCCAGGTAATAAGAATAATATGTATAGTAGCGATATTTTACACTGAGGGTTAGCTAATTAACTGATCCATCGTTGTCACCGCCGAGATAGAATTGGCAAAGGAGATATACTAATTGGATACCACCCATCGGATTTCGTTTGAAAACTAAATCTTATTACTATCGATCTTTTCCTACAGTCTCAAATTGAAAAGATTGGGTTTGCACCGATTTAAACCACGAATTACTATTCCCAAATGGAACAGCTGGATGATAGATTTATTCTCACTTCAATCCATTGATTACCCTGCGACATGAATCTTCGGATAAAGAGAAGAGGATTTCCGATCCATACAAGTCACACATACACCCTGGTACACACCCCTCGTCGTTGGGGACACTTGCGAAGAGCAGGGGATTTGGTTATACTCCCCAGCAGTCGTCTCGCTCCTCTAATAAGTTGTTGATTCGTTGGCATGCTGAAAGACACAGAATACTTATTCGGTTTGAAATATTCTCAACCAGGCGTAGGATTATTAGGTATTGAGAATAGCCTCTCTTGAAAAGAGCCCGTCTTAAGATGTCAATGAATCGTTTAGTAATTATCTGGACTATAGATTAAGTGACACTACAAGAAAAAATAACTATTTCCCTTTACTAATAAAAGATTCACTTGCAAATTCCAAATGAGTGATTTCTGTCAACAAATCTTTTTTCTTAGCGTGAAACGGTTTCTAAAGCTACGAGATCTACGACACCATAATCCCGAGCTTCTTCCGCCGAAAGAAATACGTCTCTTTCCATGTCTTCAGAGATTATCCATAGGGGTTTACCGGTTCTTTGCGCATAGACTTTAGTTATACAATCACGTAATTTTGACGCTTCTTCCGCTTCCATGACACATTCTCCAGCTTGTCCATCATAATAGGAACTAGCTGGTTGATGAATCATAACCCTGATTAGATAATTTAACCGTACAAGCAGCTATTTTTGCATACGGCTAGTTTAAACAACGGGAAACTTATGACAATCTATTAAAAACTAACTAACTCGAACGTATTAGGCATCACTTCTCTCTTTTTTATGTCACTCCACTTTGACTTTATTTTTAACTCTTTGTTCTACGTCTAAGAAATGAGTCTGCCATCCTTCCCTTTACAGTAATATGATGGTTCCGTCACTACCTGCATTCGTAATCCCGAAGTTTGCTATGTATACCCTTTATGAACATAGGAATCGATATTGTTTGAGTCTCAGAATTCCCTCTTTGTAAAAGACTTAAGTTCTTGAGAATTTAGTAGATTCGATATAGATACATCTATGTATCTTTGATTTTACTATTAAAAATAATTTATGACGCTAAGATACTATTATTACACTCAATGGGGGACTGTAACCCGCAGAGGTTAAAGAATAGCCTCGACTCCTTTATCCTTCTAGTACTTTTCTGTTTCAATTCTGTATTATGTGTGAGAAAAATAACCAAGTACTGGTTGCCATGCTACGGTTGCTTTAATCAAGCGAAGGCAAAACCCAAATTCAAACAAATCATTGGCGCGAAGCGTGGGGTAATGCTATACGTCTAGTAATCTCTCCTCCAGCCAAAATGGAAGATCCCATGGAAGCAGCGAGTCCCATGCAAATAGTATGTACATCTGGTACAACGAATTGCATTGCATCGTAAACCGATATTCCAGCTAAAACTGCCCCCCCGGGAGAATTTACATACAAATACATATCTTTGGCCTGATCTTCACCGTTTAGGTACATCATGATACCAATAAGTTGATTAGCTACCTCGTCATCGACTTGTTGACCTGAAAAAAGAAGCCTTTCTCGATAAAGCCTGTTGATCGGGATAGAAATACCCCCCCAAAAAAACCGTATAAGCATCGTTAGAAACATACGGCTTTAGTGTCATTTCTAAAAACATAAAATAAAATCGAGTCAGGGAATAGATTGAAAGAGATAGATTTCTTATCTATTTCTTATATGTGTTCTATTGCGCCAGACTAAGAAGATAATTCCATTTTTTCTATTTGTTCAAGTTTGTTTGACCCTTTCTCTTTTCTCTTTTTTACATATTGAACTATATTGTACTGGTAGGGGTACAGTACAAGGATACCAAGTATACCAAAGATCTTTTTATTCCCCACCCGTACATTTACGTTTTATCTCAAGGATTTTCAATTGAAGGAATCTTTAGGCTCATTTCCTACCTCGGAGGTTTGTTTTACTAAAGCACCATTCACACATATAGAACAAATGGTTTTCCTTTGCATTTTTTCTTTCTTAATAGATTCAAAAGAATGAATCTCATAGATGATATCTATCTACCGCTTTGTGGTTTGCACATATTCGTATTCTTATAACGACTTTTTTTTTGGTGTGAATCACCGCGGCCTAGATCACCTGTTAATTTTAACTAGCCATGGGTTCCGTCTAGGAGATAATACCAAATCCTGTGAATCATCATCAAAGCAGATCTCTCTCAGATATTGGGTTACTCTTTGATTTTTGTGTAAACTATTTTCTCAGGAAAAATAAGAACAAATCAATTGGCTCCAAAATAGCGGAGACAAGTTCCACTAAGCTCGAGATATCCAACAAATAAGACTATACGTCAACCCAAACCGCATCTTCTTCCCCAGGTAGACGAAAGGGAACTTTTGGAACACCAATTGGCATATACAGATTATTATACTTAGTGGTTATCTCAGAATTGAAATCGTAAAAGGGTCTAAGGAATAGATATTAATTTATGTTCCAATACCATTATAACATGATTAGTTGAGACGGTATAAACCCGTCATGGGATTAATCGCCTTTCTTAGAAAGGCAAGAAAGCCCTTTTTCGTATTGATGGGACCAATCTCTTCGTTGTTACACGAGTAAAGGAGATGATAAAATGTTCACGTCTCTACTCCTAGATGAGGGAGAAGTTGTTAATTGGATATACTTGTTTTTGGACAATTAACTGGGTGAAATAAAAAAGGAAAGTAAGATATATTTGTCAGTGTCGGAAACACCAGTCCCGCTTATGTGCCCCAAATTATAAACTAAAATACTTTTTTCTATCCCTTTTTATTTCCCCCCCCTTTTTTTTTGTTTCAGATGTTTTAACCAGTAAATCCTATGTAATTAAATTATTGCAAGAAAGCCATATAGTGAACCGTTGTTAACAATTGAATAATCAAGGAAGGGGTTTTTCACGGGTTTGCCTTGGTATCGCGTCCATACCGTTGTATTAAACGACCCTGGTCGGCTAATTTCTGTGCATCTGATGCATACTGCTTTGGTTTCTGGTTGGGCGGGTTCAATGGCTTCATATGAATTATCTGTCTTTGACCCTTCTGATCCTGTTCTTGATCCTATGTGGCGACAAGGTATGTTTGTGATTCCTTTCATGACTCGTATTGGAATAACTAAATCCTGGGGAGGTTGGAGTATCACGGGAGATACGGCAACCGACGCAGGTATATGGAGTTATGAAGGCGTAGCCGCAGCTCATATCGTACTATCTGGTTTGCTTTTTCTAGCCGCTATATGGCACTGGGTTTATTGGGATTTGGATCTCTTTCGTGATGATCGGACAGGGAAACCATCCTTAGATTTACCTAAAATATTTGGAATTCACCTATTTCTTTCGGGAGCACTTTGTTTTTCATTTGGGGCATTTCATGTAACTGGTTTATTTGGTCCTGGTATTTGGGTTTCAGACCCTTACGGATTAACCGGAAGGGTAGAATCTGTAGATCCAGCTTGGGGGGCTGAAGGTTTCGACCCATTTATTGCAGGCGGGGTGGCATCGCATCACATAGCAGCAGGAGTTTTAGGTATACTTGCCGGATTGTTCCACCTTAGTGTTCGTCCCCCCCAAAGATTATACAAAGCTTTACGTATGGGAAATGTTGAAACTGTGTTATCCAGTAGTATTGCTGCCGTCTTCTTTGCTGCTTTTGTTGTTTCTGGAACTATGTGGTATGGTTCCGCCGCCACCCCGATTGAACTCTTTGGGCCTACACGATACCAATGGGATCAGGGATATTTCCAACAAGAAATAGAAAGACGAGTACGATCAAACGAAACTGCGAATATCAGTTTCTCTCAAGCTTGGTCTAAGATTCCCGAGAAGTTAGCCTTTTATGATTATATTGGTAATAACCCTGCAAAGGGCGGGTTGTTTAGAGCAGGTGCAATGGACAATGGAGATGGTATAGCAGTTGGCTGGCTAGGCCATGCTGTTTTCAAAGATAAGGAAGGACATGAACTGTTTGTACGCCGCATGCCCACCTTCTTCGAAACATTTCCGGTCGTCTTGGTGGATAAAGATGGTATCGTAAGAGCTGATGTACCATTTAGACGGGCAGAATCTAAATACAGTGTCGAGCAAGTAGGTGTAACTGTAGAATTTCTTGGTGGCGAGTTGGATGGAGCAAGTTTTAGCGACCCCGCTACCGTGAAGAAATATGCTAGACGCGCGCAATTAGGCGAGATTTTTGAATTTGATCGTGCCACTTTAAAATCAGATGGTGTATTTAGAAGTGGTCCACGGGGTTGGTTCACTTTTGGGCACGCCACTTTTGCTCTCATCTTTTTCTTTGGTCACATTTGGCATGGTGCTAGGACTTTATTTAGAGATGTCTTTGCTGGGATCGACCCTGACTTGAACGCCCAAGTTGAATTTGGTGCATTTCAAAAATTGGGAGACCCAAGTACTAAAAAGCAAGCTGTATAGGTTATTCTCGTTAGGGCCAAAAGGCCTGGTTCTTATTTTTATACCTTAGTTTTTCAGACCAATCGGGTGAGAATAAAAAAAAAACCTATTTAATAACAAATTCGTGAATTTCTCGAGTTGACTATTTCCAACCATAATTAATCCAAAGCCCAATATGAAATTGAGCTAACAAGAGGAAATCCAAACCCCATTAGTATGAGAGATATACTGAAAATTTTAATTTATTGCCTAACCTATGGAAGCACTGGTTTATACATTTCTGCTGGTAGCCACTTCAGGTATAATATTTTTTGCCATCTTCTTTCGAGAACCTCCAAAAGTACCTAACAAGGGAAAATAATAAAATCGTTGATACAAGTCCAATGATATTCGAAAGAGACCTTCCTTCTCAATCTTTAGGAAGGTCTCTTTATCTAACTAATCTTCATGCTCTTCGAAAGGATCTCTTAACTCCTTGGACGGTTGACCAAAAGCAGTATATAAAGCATACCCGGTGAAACTAATAAGTGAACAGGATGGAAAAATAGTGACTGAAGTTGCGGTTTCCATTGTCGTGTGACCCGATAGATTTTTGATATTCCCTGCTTTACGCTGTATAGTAGTATACAAAGTCAGCAAAATTCAACCAGTTGACATGTTCTATGGCTACGAAAGTTATTGATGAAACTCCGAAAGGTAAACCCAGAACTAGTTTGTTAGGGATGATTTTGAAACCACTGAACTCGGAATATGGAAAAGTTGCCCCCGGTTGGGGAACCACCCCTGTGATGGGTTTTTTTATGGCTCTATTCGCTATATTCCTAGTTACTATTTTGGAGATTTACAACTCATCTGTTTTATTAGATGGTATTCCAATTAGTTGGTAGAAAGGCCCCGAGTCCCATTGCTGCGACAGCAACAGCTGAGGACTCGGGAAGGAAAAAGGTAGTAGAAATAGAAATCAAGTAGGTAGTTAAATCGCGTAAATCCTTTTTTTTTAATAGTTAGGTATTATGGGTGTGTGATTCGCCGCAACTAATCCGATCCAATGAATAGTAAATAAATAGTTCATCATCTCAGTTATTTAAGAAGTAGCTTTTCTATGAATACTTTTTGGCTAGGGAATTATCAAATGATTAATACCTAAAGCGCAAAAGAGATCTGGGAGATTCTTAATACTATGATTAATTTGCTTTCAATTATGACTTAAAATATCGTGATAGATTTATTTAGAGTTAATGCCTTAGAGATCCATCGCAACAGATTATTACAAAATGTCTGTTTTTTTTCCTTATGGAATCCAAAGATAAACCAAGAATTCTGGGCATCTAGGTTTGCATAATTACTAGAATTACATAATGTCGTTGGAAGATTTGGTACCCATCAGGTTTTCTTAAACACAATTGAGGGAGTTGATCGAGATAGAGTCAAAATCTAAGGTTTCATTAATATTCAATCAATCAGATTAGAACGAAGTAACCTCTATCCAATTATGTGCTCCACCCTTTCCAAATCAAATCTTAGGAATACATACGTTGATAAGGTAAAAAGATTTCCCAATAAGCTACACTGGTTCCCAACTAAAAGCTAAAAGAGGCTAACTTGAGAATGAGGTTTGGACCTTTTTCCTAGGCTTCTAGAGATGATTCAGTGTTCTTTTCTACTGCCTATTAAAATCTATAGGAATTTGAAACGTCTCTTAACTGAGTCAATGATAGATTCCCGGTACATTTTTATGCCCAAGCTGTATGAGGCAAAATCCTCATATACAGTTTTTTAAGAGGGAGGTCGCATAGGCTTACCTATCTTGCTAAAATCTACGATTGGTTTGAAGAACGATTGGAAATTCAGGCAATTGCCGACGATATTACTAGTAAATACGTCCCCCCTCACGTAAACATATTTTATTGTTTAGGAGGAATCACGTTAACTTGTTTCTTGGTTCAGGTAGCCACTGGTTTTGCTATGACTTTTTATTACCGTCCGACTGTTACGGAAGCTTTTTCTTCCGTTCAATATATAATGACTGAGGTAAATTTTGGTTGGCTTGTACGTTCTGTTCATCGTTGGTCAGCAAGTATGATGGTATTAGTCATGATTTTGCATGTATTTCGTGTCTATTTAACAGGGGGATTTAAGAAACCTCGCGAATTAACCTGGGTTACTGGAGTTATATTAGCTGTATTAACCGTCTCTTTTGGTGTAACTGGCTATTCCTTACCCTGGGATCAGATTGGCTATTGGGCCGTTAAAATCGTCACAGGTGTACCCGAGACCATTCCTTTGATAGGATCTTCATTAGTAGAATCATTAAGGGGAAGTGTAAGTGTTGGACAATCTACATTAACTCGTTTTTATAGTTTGCACACTTTTGTATTGCCGCTTCTTACTGCCGTTTCTACGCTGATGCATTTTCTAATGATTCGTAAACAAGGTATTCCGGGTCCTTTATAATCTCTATAAGAATTAGATAGGATAAAAAATAGATCTACTCTCTCATAGGATTTTTGTTCTTATTTGTTGTTCTATTGCCGCAACTACTTATAGATGAAAAGTTACTGGGCGGATGTCGTTTCTAACTAACAGGATAACACGATTAAATGTCAAGGAGGAAAAATTGGATTATGGGAGTGTGTGACTCGTCACGAGATTCTGTAGGCTACGTGGATATCCAGTTGGTCATTGCCGCTGTATCTGCTTCTCCCCAACCCAACTTTTCTTTTTTTGGGATTAAGATTTGAAACCTGGGTGTCGAAGCATCTTTTCAAAACTTAGATTTAGAAAGGTGTTTGGGGATTTTTCCCATGATCGTTCTTCTTGAAGGCTCCGTCAAACCCCAAATCTTATTCTTTCCGGAATAGGACCACATGGGATTTACTCATCTACGGCTTTTAAGCGATGCATACATTTCCTTTGTATTATACGGCAGTAGTCGCCGTCGGGGTAAAAAGACAATCTAAAGAGATGGTTGGTCGAAATAATAACGAATTAAGATCTTATAGTAGCTGCCAAATTGACTATTTTGTGTAAGTCAATAAATAATTGTAGAATACTATACGATACCAGATAATCCGAGAAGCTTCAATCTCGAATGAAATGAGTAGCTGATTCGGATAAAAAGCATGCTTCAAAGGAAGGACAGGAATTCCTTTTTGTTTCTTTCTTTATATTGTCTGAGAGTAGGCGATAAGCAATAGGTTCGAGCCGTATGGGAGGAAATTCCCATGTTCGATTCTTAGGGGGGAGTGAACAGTCCATCCCAACAACAAAAAAACCTGATTTGAACGATCCTGTTTTGCGCGCTAAATCAGCTAAAGGTATGGGACATAATTACTATGGAGAACCTGCTTGGCCCAACGATCTCCCATATATATTTCCCGTAGTAATATTAGGGACCATTGCATGTGTTGTAGGGCTGGCCGTTTTGGAACCATCAATGATTGGTGAACCGGCGAATCCATTTGCAACTCCCTTGGAAATATTACCTGAGTGGTATTTCTATCCCGTATTTCAGATATTGCGCACGGTACCAAGTAAATTATTAGGTGTTCTTTCAATGGCGTCGGTACCTGCAGGTTCATTGATTGTCCCTTTTCTTGAAAATGTTAATAAATTCCAAAATCCATTTCGACGACCAGTAGCCACAACAGTTTTCGCAATTGGTACCGCGGTCGCTATTTGGTTAGGTATTGGAGCAACCTTACCTATTGAGCGATCCCTAACTTTGGGTCTATTTCAATAGCTCTTCCCGTTGAGCATAAATTTCATAACTATTTTTATCTAGTCTAGGGACTAATCGCTACAAATTAGAAGTTCCCTAGACTCACTTGTTTCGGATTTTTCAGTGAAAAATATTTTTATTTTATTTTAGATACTCAAGCTTTTTTATTTATCGCGACTAATCTTTCTATTCCCTTCCTCTGACGACTTATTGATGACTAAGCTTTAAATAATTGTTATCCCATTGCTTATGGTAACTCAAGTACTTTTAAAACCTTTTTCAAATAGATAGCTTAAGATTCCTTTTTCCTTTCTTTTATTGTTTCTAGCAAACTCCCATTAATTGTTACCTAATCTCTCACTTGGTAATTCTATAGTAAAACGGTTCCATAGTTCTTTAACCACTTGATCCACTGATTTTTGTCCAAAGTTCTTTATTCTTGATAGATCTTCTCGGCTGTAGGTCAGCAAATCAGCAATTGTGTATATTTTAGCCCGTTTGAGACAATTGAAAGCTCTAGCAGGTAATTCTAATTGGTCAATAAATAGATTCTTGGGAATCATTTCATTTTGTTTAGTTGGATTACTAGGGTAGGATTGTAAAGATGTTGATCTCTCCAAATCAAAAGATTTTTTTCTATTTTCTAGGAAGGAGGTATTTCCAAATCTTATTTGCAAAAAGGGACTTAACAAATCCACGATCTTAGTCGAAGCCTCTAGAAGTGCTTCGTGTGGTGTTAAACTACCATTAGTCCATATCTCAATAAATGGGATTTCCTGCGTCACATTACCGTTTCCAAATACGTGGATACTATAATTTACGTTTCGAACCGGCATAAAGACAGCATCAATGGGAAATTGTCCATGTTGGTATTTAGATAGATTCTCTAAACGATACCCACGGTCTCTTTCGATCCCTAATTCAATAGTTAAAGATATTGGTTGGGTAATAGTAGCTATATATTGAGATTTATCAATTGCTTTGACGCGAGGTGGCAGTAATGTATCAGCTGCAGTTACTTCTTTAGGACCTGTTACAGATAAAAAAGCCTCCCAAATATCGTTTGAATCACTCTTAAGCACAATCTCTTTAAGATTAACCGAAATATCATATAATGTCTCTTAAAGACCCGTTATTGTCGAATATTCATGTAAAACTCCGCGGAATTTCGCACACGTTATGCATGTCCCTTCAATCTCTTGTAGTAAGGCTCGACGCATGGCAATTCCTATAGTGCTCGCTTGGCCTTTTTCAAAGGGAGATATGGCAAAACGCCCATAATGAAGTCGTTCACCTTGTACTTTTAATTCAAGACATCTCAACTGAATCCCTTGGGTGTAGATTAATATATCATTCTTTAACATCTAAAAATTTACCCCTCTTTCTAAACAATATGAGTAATCGCTTGTTAAACGCGTCTCCTTATAGGAGGCCGGCAGCCATTATGTGGCATGGGAGTCACATCACGTACAAAACTTAGGATTAATCCACTTCGGCGAATAGCTCGTAGAGCCGTATCTCTTCCCGGTCCGGGTCCACTCATCAAAATTTCCGCTTGTCTCAAACCCCGATCAATGGATGCCCGAATCGCATTTTCTGCTGCAGCTTGTGCAGCAAAGGGTGTACTCTTTCGTGTTCCTTTAAATCCACAGGCTCCGGCGGAAGACCATAGGATTACTTGTCCTCGTATGTCTGTCACCGTGATTATGGTGTTGTTAAAACTTGCTTGGATATGAATAACTCCTCTTTGGACTCCGCGTTTCCTTCCTACTCTTGGGCGTAATCTTTTTGGGTTATTAAGCATAATTTATTAATTATTTCCCTCAGGAAGCTTGTCGCTTTCATATTATATAATGATTTTTTTTTATCCTTGTCTTTGTTTGTGCTTTAAGTTACAACAAATTATCATAATTCGTCTACGTCTCCGGATCAATCGGCATTTCTCACATATTTTACGAATAGAAGCGCGGATTTTCATACCTACAAATTCTATCTATTTAATTTTGGTACATCTAGTCATAGATTTACTACCTTCGTTTATTGGAAACATGGCCTATACATACCAGTAACTCTCAAGAATGTAAATTCCAATTATTGACTATTGCTTGTATGCTTACTCCTGAGGCGGTAGATAATACGTCCCTTGGTAAGATCGTAGGGACTTAGTTCGGTTCTTACCCTATCTCCTGGTAATATCCTTATATAACTACGTCATATCCTTCCCGATATATGTGTTAAAACTTGCCATCCATTATCCAAACACACTCAAAACGTGGCATTGGGTAAAGATTCCGTAACTATACCTTCCATATCAATAAGGTTCTGTTTTTTCATTATTCGGAATAAGTAAACCTCCTATTTATAGGTTCCCAGTAGAAGATTGTCTTTTGAAACGAATTGTCTAGAAATAGATAATTCTATTATCTCAAATTCTCAGTTACCAGATTTGAAACGGCATTTCCCCCCCAATTTTCATTTGTCGAGCTTTTCGATCAGTTATGAGCCCACGAGACGTGGATGAAATTGCGATTCCCATACCCCCCAATATCTTTGGTATTGCATTCCAATGGGAATAGATTCTAAGACCAGGCTTGCTAATGTACTTTAGAGTTGTTATGCACGGTTCTTTTCCCTTTCCAAAATATTTGAGTCTCAAATCTAAAAAAATATTTCCATCTTTCGCGTGCTCTGTAACACTTTTTAGGAAGCCTTCTTCCAATAATATTTTTACAATACTTCTAGTTATTCTAGTACCTGGTATCCTAGTCAGAGCTTTTCTCTTTATGTTTGCATTTCTTATTGAAGTAACTGTTATAAAAATAGTGTCATTTTTCATGAGATATCAAATGATAATTAATGGATTTATTTTTTTTTTATTTTATCCTTCCCTTAAGATCTAAATGGGATTCGAATGAACAAAAACTGCAAAAGAAAAAAGTCCCATCTTATCTAGATTTAGTTTCTTAACACATTTTTATTTGTTTGAATATATCGAGCCTTTCAAAAAAATAAAAAACTTTCAGTCCAAGGCTTTAGTGAGAATTCAGGTTTTTTTCTTAGATTTGAAAAAGAAAGAACGTAAGTTGATGACGATTCTGAAAGATCTCATTGCTTTGTTATCACAACACTTCGGGAGCTAATGAGACTATTCTAGCAAGATTGCATTCTCTCAATTCCCTGGCTACTGGACCGAAAATCCGAGTCCCTTTTGGATTGCCTTCCTGGTTAACAACGACGGCTGCATTGTCGTCAAAATTCAGGACCATTCCATTTTGTCGCTTCATTGCTTTTCGAACACACGCTGCTACTACCCTAACTACTTCCGATTTTTTTAAAGACATATTAGGCACAGCTTCTTTAACTACAGCACTTACAATATCACCTATGTTTGCGTATTTCCGATTACCAGTTCCTAGCACCCGAATACACATGGGCTTACGGGCTCCGCTATTATCTGCTACATTTACATAACTTTGGGTTCGAATCATCTGAGATCGATGGTAAAAAAAAAAGAATATATCTAGTGATATTTGCATCCATTTGTTTATGTATTTACATCTATTATAAATAGATTACAGAGATATCTATAGATATAGATAGAAATTAAAGAAAAAAGAACTAGATAAGAGCCAAAGATAGTCTATTTACTATAAAAACAAGTATTGTATTTTAAAAAGATTGAGATTCCCTGTACCATCTTAAATTTCGATTAATTTACACTTTAACTAATTGGGTACGTATAGGCATCTTGTAGGCGGCCATCAATATAGCGGTTTCAGCTACTTCTTTAGGAACTCCACTTAATTCGTAAATTATTCGACCCGGTTTAATTTTAGATACCCAATATTCGGTAGATCCTTTACCTGAGCCCATACGCGTTTCGGCTGGTCTCCTAGTAATCGGTTTATCAGGAAAGATTCGTATCCATAATTTCCCACCCCGACGTGCGTGTCTCGTTATTGCCCTTCTTCCTGCTTCTATTTGTCGAGCTGTAATCCAAGCAGGTTCAAGAGCTTGAAGGGCAAATTTCCCAAACGAAACCGCGTTACCACGACTGGCTATTCCCCCTAACCTTCCTCGATGTTGTTTACGATATTTAGTTCGTCTGGGGTTGCAATCGATGCTTACAAGATTTTCCCATCACTGCTATAGAACCGGATATGGGAGTTTCCTTCCGTTCGGCTCCTCGTAAATGCAATCTTATTAGTTATGATATAGCACTCTATTGGTTTTCCTTTCGCTTGAACATTTTTTCTTAAGCCCTTCCTTATCTATAAGAAAAGTTTAATATTATGAAGATTCAATCTACGGGCGAGAATTTGCTTCATTTTGCTTCATAATGTAAGTCCTTCTTTAGCTCTAAAGAAGGACTTGTAAGCTTCCCTCGCTATCCTATCTACCATATCTTTATTTTTAATGGGATAAATGATATTTGGAAGTTTCCTCGTTGTTTAAATCTTTTTATGAGCAGACGTTTAGGTTCTTCCTATCAGAGACGAAGCTGTAGTAAAGCATCTTATCCTTAATTTACCAGGTCAACGTTCTCAGTATCAATTGACCCACAGCTCTCCTAAAAAAAAGGCGAGGGAATCTTGCTATATAACCTAATCTCTTGGGAGTTAGATAGTTAACCATACGACTATTTTTTGGAAAATGGTTTTGAATATCTCAGTTTCCAAACGTTCCGTAAAACATTATCAGCTTATCCAAAGATAAGAGTTCTGTGGATGATCTATTTATTTAATTAAAGAATCTCTAAATTGAATAGTGGGATTATGAGTTTATAATTTTTACTATTTACTAGTGTCATGTATTTCTTTCAACGGGTAAAGAGATGTCTTCTCAACGAGTCGCCCACTAAGCATAGCAAAAATATTTAAAGATTCAGAACAGAAATATTGGGATTAAGATAAAATGAAACACCTCCGATATCAAATCTTAATAATTATCAAATAATATCTATTTGTTCTTTCACGAAAATCATTCAATATCCCTAAAAATCCAGATCTTTATACCTAAAACCCCACAGGTTGTCTGAGCCGGGTGGTAACAGTAACTTAGCTTAGCTTTAAGAGTTTGAAGGGGAACTCGACCTTCTCTAGCCCATTCAACACGTGCCATTTCGCTACCATTTAGACGTCCGGCTATTTGTATCTTAATGCCTCCACCATTTCTTTTTCCAGCGAGTTCAATTGTTTTCTTCATAATTCGTCGAAAGGGTACTCTGCTTTGAAGTTGCAAAACAACACTTTTTGCCAAAATATTTGGTTCCACATAGGGTTGGGTTACCCCGGTTAAAATCACTTGTAAATTTTGAGGTTCCAGTCCTAAAACCTTTCCCAAATCATTTTTCATTTGATTGATTGCAAAGCTTTGTTCCTCAATTAGTAGGTTGGGAGAGCCAGTATATATAACAATTTGTAGAAGATCAGTCTTTCGTCGAATTTCGATTTGCCCAACTCCCCCATAGTTGGAAACAAATTTCCCGTGTTTTGTTATATATTCTTCTACAAAACGGCGTATCTTTCTATCTTCTTCAAGAAAATTTGGATAGTCCTTGCTATTTGCAAACCAGTAAGAGTGATGCTTTTAACTTACGCCGAGTCGAAAACCAAGTGGATGAATCTTTCGTCCCATATTTCTTTCTATATCTCCTAATTTGATTATAAAATGTTTCCTTCTAATCCCTTCTCATTTCCAAATCTATTCCAATTTGTTAGTATTTATGTGCGTTCATTTCCTTATTCAATTCCTAACAGATTTTGAGCTTGATTCAATAGTTACTTTACATGTGGGTTTTTTTATGGAGTAACTGCGTCCTTGAGCTCGTGGACAAAACCTACGCAGATATTTGGAGTTATCTACCCAAGTTTTACTAACAAATAAATCGGATTTATTAAGTCCAAGATTGTTACTCCCATTTGCCGCTGCAGATAGAACTAGTTTTGATACGGGATAACATGCTCTATAGGGCATGAATTCGGGTGATACAAGTGCTTCTTCATAAGAACAATATCGTATTCTATCGAGTACACGTTGCATCTTAAGAAGTGATACACGAATATCTCGTCCTATAGCTCGTGCTTTGGTCTTTGGTTGGTTTTTGTTTACCATATGACTTCCTCATTATCGGCGAGATGCTTTATCATTTTTTGCGTGTCCGCGAAAATTTCGAGTAGCTACGAATTCTCCCAGTTTATGACCTACCATACGATCGGTTATATAAATTGGTAAATGTTCCCGCCCATTATGAATGGCAATCGTGTGACCGATCATGATGGGGACTATTGCGGAAGCACGTGACCACGTTGTAATTAATTTTCTTTCCTTATGTATATTAAGATTTTGAATCTTATTTATTAAGTGAGTGTCAACAAAAGGGCCTTTGCTTGATGAACGTGACGTGAATAATTACTCCTTTGCTAATACTTTAATTTAAAAGTTAAGACTCCTTGCGCCGACGGAGTATAAGTGGGTTAACACATCTTTTTTGTTGACTACCTCTTCCAAGTGTAACGTGTCCCCATGGAGTTAATGGTTTTTTTCTGCCAATAGGAGTCCTACCTTCTCCTCCTCCATGTGGGTGATCTACGGGATTCATAGCTGAACCCCTCACTTTCGGTCTTTTTCCTAACCATCGTTTAGATCCTGCCTTTTTAAATCCCTTGTTGTTTATATCTGTGTTCCCAACTCGACCTATGCTTGCCAAACAATTCCGAGGTATTAATCGGATTTCGGTGGAAGGTAATCTTATTGTAGCTAGTTGACCTTCCTTTGCTACTATTTTGGCTATGGTACCAGCTGCTCTAACCAATTATCCACCTCTTTCAGGTTTTAATTCTACGTTGTGTATAATAGTACCTAAAGGCATTTTGGTCGAAGTAGGTTTCTTTATTTTTATCGGTAACAAAAAAAGTGATACCTCTTCCCAAACTGTACGAGCTCTTTTTAGAGCATACAGCTTTCTAGATGTGAAAAGAAAAAGATTTGCATATCGCAAAATCAATAGAGAAAGGTATGCGTTCACTTTATAGAACTAGCTTTTCGTGAAAGAGAAATAAATAAGTGGAATTCTTCTTACAAATCTCATCACATCCTTAGCTTTTTCCTTTTTCACTCTCACCCGGTTTTTCTAGTAGATTATAAGAATATCACCAGGACTGATGATTTCGATGATTCACGTTAACATTTTTCAATGTATTAAATAACTTAGGAAACTATATTCTTATAGCATTTGCTTCATATAATTGCATCGTTGTGCATTTTTGATGTATGTCAAATTACTCTTTTGTAGTTTCGGCATTGCCTCTGACCGCCAATCCGAATTAGTTTTTAGTTTCTCCATTTATTTTTAAAGTGCAGGGTTTTCTATATCTTCTATTGCCTTACTACTTTGGGATTGTTGATCCGTTTTTACGTTTCCATATTATTTTACCCTTAAAATTTTTTATCCGTTACTAATGCACATGCTTTTGTTCTCCGTTGGTTTACCATTGGAGTTCATTCGAAGATTTAAAATAAATTTGAAATAGTGCCAGGTTTGTGGGCCTAGTCTACAACCTAATCGATTAATCTTTGAATACGTAAATCATCGATTCAATTCGCGCGCTCAGAGGTAAGGCGTTTCCTGTTGAAATAAGTGCGTCTGGACCCGACATAATGGTCTCTCCAATATTGAGTCCTCTTGGGTGTAATATATAGCGTCGTTCACCGTCTATGTAATTGATTAAACAGATGTATGTATTCCGATTGGGATCATATTCAATACTTGCTACTCTTCCAGCAACATTTAAATTGTCTCTTCGGAAATCTATTTCACGATAAACGCGTTTGTGAGCACCTCCCCTGTGTCTACTCGTTATAATTCCCCTATTGTTGCGTCCGCTTTTAGCTATTTTTCCATAAGTTAAGTTTTTGCAAGGTTTGTTTCTTTTCATTCTTAAAGAATCTGATGTTTTTTTATTATGAGCCTTTGGAATAGATGTTTTACTTAATCTTAATCAAATATCCATATCTCTATTTATTCCTTGTATAATATTTCTATTTCTCTTTTTTATGTAAAAAAAGGGACGAGAGCAGACACAAAAATTCTTAGATTTGATTTAGAAAAGATGGGATATTAGAATTATCTTTGAGTCTAACAATCATTTTTTTCGAGCTTCTATAATTATGTGATTTTTTTCCCTTCTTATGAGATCTGATTCTTATTGAACTACTATTTGTACCTTCTACTTTCACATCGAATAATTGTTCTATCCAATTTCTTATTTCTGTTTTAGTTGCTTTTGAATCTACTTTAAATATATATTGATTTTGTTGTAAAAGTCGTATAGATTTCTCAGTAATTACTTGATTTTCTAACTTGTCCGTAGTATCCCTCTTGCTTTGAGTCCTCCCCTTTTTTTATAAATGTGAGAATTTGTAAATTAGCAAAATGTAACGCATAATGTAATTAAAAGACCATTTTTCTCATTTTGTTTAGTTTTTCCTCACTCTCTTATAAGATATTCTTCACCTTTTTAATGGTCCAGTATAGTTTTTTACTGGGTAATTAAAAAGAACTACTGGTTTTTTTTTTTTGTAAGGCTCCCTAAATTTTTAAATGCATCCAACAGGATTTGAACCTGTAAATTCGCCAATTATGAGTTGGGTGCTTTAACCGTTCAGCCATGGATGCGTTAGTTAGTGTGATTTCTATCTATTACTATCTAAAAATAATTAAATCAATGTTCACCGGGAAGAGTGAACAGACCGACCCAACCATAACGTCTAAACAAGCTTCATTAGCTTCCCCATCAATGTCGATTCCAAAGAATTCTCTTGAGA